TGTACACGCACTCCTTGCCGGGAGGTGGAACACTTCCTAGTTCAGGCTTGGAAATGATTTTATTATATACCATGGTGCGCCCGAAGACACTTACTCCGACGAGGAGTGTAAGTGACATCTCAGGCTAGGTCACGCGCTCAACCAGGGTGCACCCCCGGCAGCAGCAGGTGTAAATCGAGGCAGAATGCCCCCACTAGCCTCGAGGGAGCAGAAGGTACGGTTAGGATAACGCACGTAATACTACGCATTTCCTGACGCAGATAGGCCCTCCTGTCCCAAGCAGAATATAGTGGCAGGGGCACGACGAGCCCTTACAGAGTTGGGCACAATACATGATGTGTGCACAGCACCCGACAAATCGTGAGGAACAGGAGACCGGCCTAGGGCAACCAGCCGAATGCGCTAGGACCTCACCCTTCGAGCCTCCTTCGAAGATGGCGAAGAAAGGAGGGGGAGTCGGGGAAATAATGCATTACCACGGTAATGGCATTCCGAGGGTCCGTAGTAGCGCTTCGGGCGGAAACACTCATTCTACCTGGCTTTGGGACCTAGCTCACGATCGTACTGCGCGAGACCCAAGATCTCGGATGGCGATGCTTCAGCTCGTCCCAGCGGAGCAAGCCGCGCAGCCAGCAAGGTTGACTGGTCTGACCGCGTCCGTATCTCAGTCTCTGCACAAATTCAAACCTACCAGGGAACATGGTGGAGATCGGAGGTGCAAGCCATAGAAGGCGAAAATATCACGTCTAGTTTTGAGGGCAGCCATTCAGAACTTGAATGGATGGTACGAAGCCCTCCAGCATTTCATACCTTTGAAGAACTTCCAGCTATCAAAGAAAGCATTGGCACTTTTCCGCTCCGCCCTCGTTGGACCGACCTCGTAAGCCGAAAAAAGGGAGCGAAGCCCCACCCCACCATACGGTTATCCCTACTACATTTTTGCGTGCGGGATCTCTGGGAAATGGTAAGAAAAAGTCTTTTTGGATGAGAGGTTGACCCATCTTCGATTCGAAGTTCGGCGGCGTCTAAGCTTTCTGTAATAATTATTATTTATATGTTATGATAAAAGATTTTATTTCTTTCTCATCCATGAACAATTTCATGAACAGATTGGCAGAAATCGCAGAACTATCTACTTTATTAGAACGAAGAATTACCAACTTTCACACCAAATTGCCAGTGGATGAGATCGGTCGAGTGGTCTCAGTGGGAGATGGAATTGCACGTGTTTATGGATTGAACAAAATTCAAGCTGGGGAACTGGTTGAATTTGCCAGTGGTGTTAAAGGAATGGCTTTGAACCTAGAAAATGAAAATGTAGGAATCGTGATATTTGGTAGTGATACTGCCATTAAAGAAGGAGATATTGTCAAACGCACTGGATCTATTGTAGATGTTCCCGTAGGAAAGGCCATGTTAGGTCGTGTAGTTGATGCGTTGGGAATACCTATTGATGGAAAAGGTGCTTTAAACGCTGTAGAACGAAGACGTGTTGAAGTTAAAGCTCCTGGGATTATTGCGCGTAAATCTGTGCACGAACCCATGCAAACAGGATTAAAAGCAGTAGATAGCCCGGTTCCTATAGGTCGTGGTCAACGAGAACTTATAATAGGAGACAGACAAACTGGAAAGACTGCTATAGCTATTGATACCATATTGAACCAAAAACGAATCAACGCGCAGGGCACCTCTGAGAGTGAAAAATTGTATTGTGTGTATGTAGCAATTGGACAGAAACGTTCAACCGTGGCACAATTAGTTAAGATTCTTTCAGAAGCAGGTGCTTTAGAATATTCCGTTATTGTAGCAGCCACTGCTTCGGATCCTGCTCCTCTGCAATTCCTGGCACCATACTCAGGTTGTGCTATGGGAGAATATTTTCGAGATAATGGAATGCACGCATTAATAATATATGATGATCTGAGTAAGCAATCAGTGGCATATCGCCAAATGTCATTGTTATTACGTCGACCTCCGGGTCGTGAGGCGTTCCCAGGAGATGTTTTCTATCCACATTCTCGTTTATTAGAAAGAGCCGCTAAAATGTCAGACCGAACTGGTGCGGGTAGCTTGACAGCATTACCTGTCATTGAAACACAAGCTGGAGACGTATCTGCTTATATTCCTACCAATGTAATTTCCATTACAGATGGACAAATCTTTTTGGAAACAGAACTCTTTTATCGTGGAATTCGACCTGCTATTAACGTGGGATTATCAGTGAGTCGCGTTGGTTCTGCGGCTCAGTTGAAAGCTATGAAACAAGTCTGTGGTAGCTTAAAACTAGAATTGGCACAATATCGTGAAGTAGCCGCTTTTGCTCAATTTGGTTCAGACCTCGACGCGGCTACTCAGTATTTGTTAAATCGTGGGGCTAGGCTAACAGAGGTTCTTAAACAACCACAATATAGCCCACTTCCTATTGAAAAACAAATTGTGGTTATTTATGCTGCTGTCAAAGGTTATTTGGATCAAATTCCTATTTCGATCATTAATAAGTATGAACAGGAGCTATTGAAGTCTATTGACCCAGGTATACTTTCTGCTATTGTACAACAAAAAAGCATCACTGAGCAAATAAACACTCAACTGGCTACCTTTTGCCAAAGATTTACACAGAGCTTCCTAGCTACTCATTCGGTTTAACCGTTGAGATAAAATATTTTTTGGAGGGGGGGCACTGGGGTTATCAGCCGCCGCGCTTCTCACGCCCCTGCGCCCTTCACCCACGAACCTTGGATGGCAGCTTACCGCCTTTCGCACAGAAACGCGTTCGTATATATCTCATTATGCTAAGCGCCGCAAACTTATGGATGGCTAAGCGCCGCCGCGAAGCAATCAATCATATACGATGATTGATGACGCTGACAGTCGAGGAGGTGTACTACCTACGGTACATTCGGTTTTTCGATGTCATTGATGTTTTAAATGGAATAAAATAGCAGATACACAATGATGAATAATGGCTGGAAGGTAAAAAAGCACTAGAACGATTAAATTTTACTTGAAAAAAATTACGTTCATAAATTGCCGCCTAGGATGAATTGAATTCTCTTTCTAGGAAGAAAAAAACAGGGGTCGCCTCCTGGGGGCGCTACCTTTTCTATATATTACTGGCAAGAACAGTTCTCCACTTTTTTTTCGGCGTGGTTTCCCCTTCATTCAACATCAGTGTATCCCATCCGTACCCAAGTGTATCTGGAGCATCCAAGTGGTGTAATTTCCTGAAAGCTTAAATGCTCACTCGGGGCCACGCAGAAATAAATCTTATGTGTGTTTATCGAGAAGGATCACGTATATTACCAGTAATAGAAAAAACACTATCCAGGATCCTTCGTGTAATCAAACTACTTTAACTGGTAATCAAGGCGCAACCTTTCCCCGAATAATAAATACGCAGCAGAAACTGGAGTACTCTGATTAATGGCAGTGACGAAATATCAAAAGCAAACCCAGCATAAACCCTAAGCAGTACTGCTGAAAAAGGATGGAATGCTTTAACCATTCGATGATTTTTGACCTCCATCCACGCATTTCCTCCGCCGATTAGTGCTTTGAACCGAGTGCTGAAGGAATAAGTGGATTTTTTTTTATTCCCACTCCTTGTGCTTCAATTCACGTATTTTTTTTTCCTCCTTCATTTTATTCCGAACAAGGATAATAAAAAGGACCTCAATTGGGGCTAGTCCTTCGGCCCTTGTGTTTAGCTCTATTTTTTTCATTCTTTTTTTTCTCGCGAATGCCTCATAATTGAACAGCTCTTCTGGGTTCATAAATGGGTGGCGGTGGGGTGTATTGCTGCAATAAATCCCTTTGGGTTAGCCGGCCGTGGAAAACGGGTTTATTCGTGATGTATTGTTCTGTGCATTATTTTCCTTTATTTTGGTTTATTTTTTAATTTGTGTAATAGGGCCGACACGAGGTACTGATTTTTTAACGGAGGCGCCGGTAAACGAAAGCACACCACCAAACTGGGAAGGTATTTATTAAGTGTTGGACGCCTACCTTCGTGCGCTAGCACTGCTGCAGGGGAACCAGGTTGATTTGGCAATGGAATTTACACAATATCTAATAGAATGCCGAAAAAGCATTACCATATGCGGTTTGATGGCTGCTTTGTGTCTAGCCAACACTTTCATACGTTGCCCTGTAGCAATATGCCTCATAAAAAAAACTTCAACAAGGTGCTTGCTGAGAATTGAATTAGAGCAATAGGCAGAAGGAAGTACACAAATCATTAAAGAAGCACAAGGGCCTGCTGGGCAAACCACCGCAGAGTGTGTTAAAGAAGCGTTTGCTTCGCCAAGGAAAAACCACTTGCCGCTGTTTAGGCTATTGCAGCAGCAATAGGTGAAGTCGGTACTTCCACTGCTTGAGGTGTTTCCCATTATTCATCGTGAGGGCATTATGGTAAGGGGGAGGAAAGAGTATGCCCTTTAATAAAAAGGATCACACCTAAAAGGAAGGAGCAATAAATTGCGAATACTCATTGGAGAAACCAGCAATAAGTTATCCAAAATGAATGGAAAAACAGGCAGGAGGCCCTCCATAGATAAAAATAGTGCTTATCAAAGATGGCAGCAGCTTTTAGCGGCGGTAGCGCGTGATGATAAGCTTAAGCATGAGCTCTCTCAGGAAGTGAGGGCCAGCGCGTAAAAAAAAAGGGACAAAGCGCGGTTATTTATTATTGAACTACGAAGCTGAGGTACAAATTCGTAAGAAAACATGGAAGGAGGGACAAGAAACAGTACAAATTTACTCAACAAACGAAGCAAAACTGCTTTCCGAACCACCACCACAACCATCTCCAAACGCGCCACAACCTTCTTTGCCATCTGCAAGCGGACCGCAACAACCGCCCTTAGCCCCAACACCACCGGCACATTCTCATAATTAATCAGGGTCCATCGAAAGACATGTTAGATCTCTCGAAGAAGCACTTTAGGCAAGGAGGAGGGCCGTAGGCATATTCCCAGACGCTCCTAAAATTATCTTTACTACGAACGTACCTTCGGCTGAAGAGTCGAGTGCTTCGGGTGTGTTCTTTCGCCCGCCAGCTGTGTGCTTGTATTCGTGAGCTTTTCGATCTCGCGAACTACTAAGCTCCGGTCCAAGCGGATCCATCGTGCTTTCTTGAGAAGCGCCAGCTCGTCAATAAAAGAGGTGAAGAAAAAAGCACATGAGAACATCATTGGCGGGACTATACTACTGATAGAATGGCGTGAGCGTACAATACGGTTCCATGAGAGTGTGTAATGTTTTCCTATACCCAAAGATGGCGATCGGGAGAATAACCATGGCAGCCTTCCTTGGGCATGAACGTTGCGAAAGGGCCAAGCTGATGGGTGGGGGCCGTAGGCATAGGTAACTATTATGCGCAGTTCTGTGAGAAGGGCGGCGGACGGAAAGGGCCGTCGTGCCTTACTTTCGTAGGTTTGGTTGTAGTGGGAGAGGTTCGTATTTCGTGGTGCTGGAATCTTCATACGTAGGAGCGGGGGCCTCGCCAGACAGCCCCGTAACAACTGTGGCTGCTCCACGAGTACTCCAGCCTGGGGGGGAAGGGAACCCTCCCCCCCCCCTATCGGTGGACACGAGTGGGTAGGAGGTCCCCTTCCTTATCCAAGTCGAAGAGGTGAGCTTTGCGTTCCGGGGAAATCATGCTGGTAAAAGTAAGCCTAATGGCATAATGGCATAATTTGCCAGTCTGAAGTAGAGGATTGGCTTTTCCGAGCAAGGCTTGGAAAAGATAATGACCCAGACCATAAAGAAAGCGCTATTATGCCGACGATGATGGTTCTATGCCCCGTTGCCTTTTTTTACATTGATTCCACTTCGGTATGGGGGGGCGGCGGCCCCAGCTGCGTGACACTCGACCAATAGGGCTAAGAAACACTCGACCGTAGTGCCCTCCCAACGAAAAAGACAGGGTGGAGTAATCGGTAAGACAGGCTCGCCGCATTTTTCTGTGCAAATCCTGCCTCGAGTTGTTATCTGAAGCGAAGTATTTTTAAGAAACAAGCAGAGCGAGTAATTAAAATAATAAAGTATGACTACACGTATAGGCAAGGGCAACGAAGCGATGGGAAGTTCTGGCGACCTTCACAGAGCTTTGCGCAGTAACGCAGAACGAAAATAAAGGCAAGCCCAATAAATACTTGGTGGGCTTTGCCAAGAATAAGTTTTTTATAGCCCCTGCCTTGCTTTTCGCCAGCGCCAAAGGCAGAGAGGAACGAACGGAACAAACACGCTTAGCCGCCGTAACCTTGCAATTATAGACCGAATGGCCAGGCTTATGCTAAATTATAAGTGAGATAAACAGAAGCAAGATCTTCCTCTTTATACAAGTAGCCAGCGCTCTCACCATCGACGCTTATGCTAAAATAACAGGATGGGGCACCCGCCTCTTTGCTTTCCCAAAAAGTAGGAATCTTATGGTGATGTTATACTCTCAACGACTGGGGGCTGCTGCTTACAGTGGTGGAGAGCAGGTCTCCACAAAGCGTTAGCGCCCACTCCGTTTCGCCAAGATAAAAAAGGAGGCTGCTTGTAGCAAACTTGTAAAAAGCATCCAGCCGTAAGAATATTGATTGTGGGCTTATTACTCTTTACTCGGTTCGTAGGGGTATTAGACCGAGTTCAGGATTATTTTTCTCATGGATTTAACCCCCCCCCCCCCACATTTTATGCATAAATACTTACTAGGAATAATAACGTATACAATGGTGATTTTGGGTGGGGTACGCCCACAAAAAAACGAGGAGATAAAATATGATGAATAACCAACAAGGAGCGAACATACGAGGTTCGCGAAGCGAAGCCAACCAATCAATCATCTACGATGATTAGCAATGCAGATGATATGAATGACGCTTCCCGGCGGGCGGCGGCAAAAGCCCAAGGTGTTCGGGCTACTTCGTAAGAGACCGCGTAGCGCTCAGGATGAATTAATTCGGCCTTGGTTTTGGCAAAGGTGCCGAAGGAGGCACCGGCGGGCCTTTTTCTTAGGAGCACTTCGAGATCTGGGTTGTTTAGACAGAACCCGAATCCACTTCGGCCTGTGCCTTTGGAACATAAAATTACTGAAGACAGGAGCAAACCAACCAGTTAACCAGTCAGGAATAGATAAACTCTCAAACATCTGGAGAAGGCCTCTGTTATTAAGCCTTTGGGCAGTCCTGCTAATAATATAACTGAGTTATACCTAGGCAAAAAGATGAGCTCTGAACTGTACTTAGGGAAATTATTTACTAGCCGCGGAAAAGCCTCTGAGGAGCTCCAGTCAAAATAAAATGAACTAAACACTTTATTTACGCGAAGCGCACCTTTGGCCTGTTGATTTGCCCGAACCATCAAAAAAATACCAGACTGCCGCCCGCCTCCTCCTTTTTGTTTCTTGGGCTTTGCCCACAGAGCTCAGAGCTTATGGCCCCCTTTACCGGTACTGACGGTCACCCGTCACGTAAGCGAACCAGGAGGACATAGCCGCCGCCCACTGTTGTAGGCTAGTCAGTAACCTTCCCGGGCCAAAAAAGACAGCCGCCCACCTTCCCAACTACGTGGTGGGGATTGACCTTTTTTTCCTTGCCTCGCCTGGGAGTAAAATTTTGACCATGCACGGTTGCGTGGCAACTGTAATGTCGGGATTAAACGAAATATAAAAACACTTGGCTGAATGATGAACGGAAGTCGGATTCGAACCTAGGGTTGCTTCCGCGCCATCCAGTGGATTCAAAAGATTTAATGAAGGAAATGTTCACTTATCCAATCTCTTTCATTACTTATTAAATCTTATTTGAAGCTTGTGAACGAAGTAAACAAACAAGCTATTTATGCTTGTGAACGAAGTAAGCAAGCAAGATGTATCCTGGCAGATAAAGAGCCTACAACTACTCACTGAACAAAACGAATAAATTAAACTAACTAATTATTTTGATATCTAACCGAAGGGGTGATCAAAACATTACGACAAATCCTTCAAAAGTGAGCGCGTGCAAACAAATAATAGGTATAACTTTGACAATGGATAAGGATGATGCTTATTATTGCGGTTGAACTGGAGGATCTACATCGGAAGGTGGTCTGGGGCCGCCAAGTTAATTAAGGGCTCTTTTACCTTACCACCCAGAAATGGGCTTTCTATTAAAAGACCTGCCATCGATATAATTATCGTCCTGCCTTCTTTAAGTCAAAGGCACAGCAGCATAACTTTGCTCCTGGACGGATAAATACGATGGCTAGAATTATTGTCCCGGAACATCATCTCCAAGATCCTTAGCTTGGTTTTAGATCAAGACCCCAAAAGGGACTGCTGATTTATATACGTAAATTATTGATTATGGAGGAACTGCTGTCGGTCGACACCATCCAATAAATAAATTCAAGCTAACATTCTAGCGATTAATATTTAGTGCAATGCCTCCTTGATTACGAAGATTGCTCCAAGTGAAACGATCATCAATCCACCAACTATTTGCGTGCCCCGCACTTCGTGCAGGTTCCCGCCGCCCTTCATCACAGTTCTTCGAACCTTGATTACAGAGATCTCTTGCTAAAAACAAACTGTGCCCGCACGTAAAATAAAGCCCTTGAATACTGAGATCTCTTCTCCCAGGGATTCCTGCCCAATACGCTTTGTCTAAAACAAGAGATAAACTGTTTTTCTTTCGGGATTTGGTACAATCTTTAAAACGTTAGCGATCATCTTTTTCAGATATGATTTTATATAATTGATGAGAACAAAGTAATCATCTTTTTTGGATAGAAAATACCCGGGTTTTTCCGAATAATTTGCCATCCGCAAAAACTTGTTCGATCTTCCACCCTTTTTCTCTTGTTACGGCGATTTATTTATTCAACGAATTGCCTATGGGAGGTCTTTGTATGGGCACTCACTCCCCCCCCCTAACGCGCGCGCTTATATGGCGCATAGATCTGTCTAACCTTCCGAGGGCTGTGCTCCTCCTCATTGAGCGCAGCCAAAGAAGTAACTAGCATCTCTTTCATCATCGGATGCAAATTCATAATGCTGCTAAATTTTGCTAGTGGATTTTGTGTTAGGACAACTAGGCCACGAGGAGGTAGGGCAATTACTTAGTCCAGCGAAAGCGAACCTAAGGAGCCCAGCGAAGGAACTTAAGGAGCTATCATTCGGGAAAAAAAAACCACATCCTACTTGTAGCACAGCACCTTCCACTAATTATAATTATGAGAGCTACGCAAATGGCATTATTTCAATAAAAAAATTAGGCTAAATAATAAATATTGTGGACACTCTAAGAATAGCAGCAATGGGCTTTCTCTTCAACAAGGCCCTGCCTTTGAAGGTACTAGTATTCACTAAAATGAAATAGTAAGACCAAGCCGCCTATAAGTATGATTTTGACCTTCGAAAGTAATTCTTTTTACCCTTCCCCCCTCAACAGAATAAAGTACCAATATTGCTCTTGTACCGAATGTACACACTTTTTCTCTACCTATATCTTTGGTGTTTTACTTTGGCTTTGGAACCGATTTTTTATTTCTGACTCTTTCGACTACTCTTCGTATCAAGCCCAAGAACAATGTGCACCACCATGTGCAACACACAGTGGACAATGCAGTGAGACCATAGATCACGAAGTGAGTACTCTTACTTTCAGCAATAACTTTTTTTTTCGTGTGGTTTCAATTATTTTATGGGGCCGCTTCTTCTTATCTTCTAACTATAATTGCAAGCGCAATCGGACCGGTAAACGCCAGCCAACGCGCTGGAGCAGGAACTGCGCGCACACATGGCAGGAATGGATACAAACAGCAGAAAGCTGATTTTGCCAACAGATAGAAGAGCGAGCAACTGGCCCTCGTGCCACAGCTCAACCAACGGCGAACAGATTCAGTCCAAATCCCGGGAGCAGATCGACGCCTGGAAAGTCATGTTCGAAAAAGCGCTCGATGCATCGGCAAGCAATGAGCAGGTGTGGCTTAGAGGAAGACTGCTGCTGGCGGCCGCCCTTCTTCACCAAGATTAAATAGTCATATCTCAAATAGCCGCCTGCTGCCTCGAGGCGGCTGAGACCAAACAAAAAAAAAGGCACGACGAACGTAACGTTGACAGGCGAGGTGATGACTGGCGGCGGACTTTACTTTCTTCGATGGTAACATTTGCGTTTTTAGCGGCTGCTTGAACAACATCATAGTATTGCTGTAACGTCCACTCGTCACTCGGCAGTGAGGAGACAGCAACTTTATCTTCTGAACGAAGTACCTGCTTCTCGTCCGGTTTGTCCATAGGGCCAGCACTGCAAATAGAGTAGCGTGCTTTTTTCTTCACCTGAGGACCCACCCAAGAGTGACTATAGGGTAGCGATCTTGACCTTTTTGCCTTGTCATACTCTCCTTACCCATGACCCCGAACTCCTCCTCCTTTAATACCACGGCTTTCCATTTGACAAGGCCTCTCGAATAGGAGGAGGAAGTTATTCCGCGGGAGAGAAGCGGCAGGCAAGATAGCAGCATAGTTTTCTTTGTAGCCTGACTTTAGGCTTTTTTTAGTCCACCGAACGATAACCGTGCGTGCCCCACCTACTTTTTTTTCGTATAGCAGCCCGCTTGAACGAAGAATTGGAGTCTTCTTTTTAGCTCACTGGAAGATCTCTTATCTAGAGAGGGGATAATAAAAAATAAGCCGCCCGCCGGCTTACCAGAGTATAATGTAAGAAGGCCCCAGTTTGCTACCGTCCTCATGACCTTGGCCACTTCTTTCTTCATGATGTTTACGTATTATTATTTCGGTGAGGGAGAAGGTATGCCTCCCTATTTTTTGTAGAACCCACCCAAGGCGGGCCGGCCTCTGACGGCAGGACGACAAGATACTTGGTTGGCCCTCCCGCGGCGGTTCTCCATAATAGCCCGGATCTGTCCCGGTGCCTAATATTGGCAGCACATAAGGAATGCAAGCCGCCGCCTTTTGGTTTCTCATTTAGCCTCCAGGGCCTTATCCTTCTTCCATTTTTTCTATTGTACTCTGTGGTTATCGGCAGGGCCGCCCTGTTTGTTGGATCTCCGGCCCAGGAACGTCACTCTTGGCCCTTCTCTTCGGGGTGGTATATCGAGTATTCGAAAGTGAAAGGCTGATTTGAAGCTTCAATCCCCACGAATAGACACAACTCCTGAATTTCACAATCATGCACTGAACATCTAAGTCCCTCAATCTTGAACTAGGGCCCCCCGGGGGACTGTAAATGGGAAAGAAGGGCAGTTTTGTTGAAACCCTAGGGAAAACAAGACAAACCACGAACTCGTTCTAACTCAAAAAGCGCTTTGTCACCAACATACGGAGATACTTTCGGTATTGATCGAGATAAGGGATAACCTAGCCCTGACTTTTGACAATTCCACTTTACAGTTCTACACTGAAGATTTTCGAGTACCTATTCAATTTTGTTACTTTCTTACCCCATATGATATTGTGTTATAAACACGATGTGCCAGCCCAGCGAAAAGCTGCTTGGAGCCAAGCCCCCCGATTTTCCATGTGCCAGCCAAACGAAGCACTTATTCTTATTCCAAACTCGATTCATATATAGAAAAATGAATCGATGATGAAATCGATTTCCTTAATCAACCCAACTTTGAATTAGAGTTTGAAGCTTTTTTTTACCTTGTGGTGACTGGCTTTTAGTTCTTTATTGAAGCTATTTTTTCTATTCCAATTTTAATAAGAATTTGGAACCGAACCCTGAAACGATTTCCAGAAAAATAAATTCGGAAACCTATGCAATAAGGAGGAGAAAGCCCTTAATTGCTTCCCAAGCAATTTATGGCCATCTTTAACTTCCGATAACTGCTCTGATTTCGAATCGAAATCGGAATGCAAGGCAAGCAGCTCCCATTTAGGGGGAATCGGAAAAACGGCTACCTCTTAAGGATGGAATCCGACAAGGAAAGCAATTATTGGCTTTCCAAGCAATTATGTGCCATTGCACACCGCTTCCTTGCGAGAAAGGAAGCTTTCGCTCCTCTTAATTGCTTTTCGAAGTATTACATAATTTTATAGACTGAAAGCTTCCTCCTTTCGCATGCCATTATTTGCGATAGCACAAGCTAGCTATTTATGGCCATAGCACAAGCTATCCCATTTTTATTTCCTTTCCGAGCAATAACAAGCAATATCTATACCGAAAGCTTCCTTTCTTCGCATGCAAGGTTCGAAGAATGCTGAGCCAAGCGCAGCCATGCTTAGACTTTTACCAGCTTGTGAGCGAAGCGAGCTTCATTGCTTTTTTTTTTAGCTAGCCAAGCAAAGCAATTAATTCCTTCCCAAGCTTCTTCTTTTATTTGCCTTCCAATCTAGACTATTTATTTATTTATTTTTCTATGAAACCATTTTATGGCTTTCCAACTTGTGCGAAGCGCAAGGAACTTACCTTCTTTACCCTGCGCCAACCACAAGCTTTTACTCTCACTAGCTCTGTTTTTCATTACTTTCTGAGCCATTTATTACTACTTATTATACTTGTTTCAATTTTAGAGTGTACAACGTGCCCGAAACAATCAATATGCCTAAAGTAAAGCATCTTGATCCTTCACGATGGAGGAACCCGGAAACTCCGGTCTTTTTATTTGAAACCTCATACTTGTTGCCCCGAGGGAAGAAAAACTGTTTCCTTGTGGTATGTACCACAAGACCTTCCCCGAAACGAAATGTGTTTTCCCGAGCAACTTGAAGAACTAACAAATTCTGAAAGAACTGAAGAACTTCAACCTGTTCTCAACGAGCCCTGTTTTCAAGGAACTGAAGAACTTAAACAACCTACTTTTTTATACTCATGTTAATGTTAATTATTCTATCTCCAAGCGAAGGTTTTACTTTAACTATTTCCCCAGACGGAGAATTGAAGACCATAAGTCGTGAGCACGACTTCTGACGTTCTTAACTGCGGTATTTGTACTAGGTGTTTGCTCTACCATAAGTTCTCTTTCTTCACCTGCGGTAGGGTTGATAAATGCTTTAGCGCTAAAGCTTCCAAGGAGCGAAGGCTATAAACTGCTGAAGCCTGCAATTCCCCCTGCCAGGAAGAAAACCATCTCCCTTGCCTGACTTTGTGGAAATATCATAGTTGATTGATTTTCCCCGTATCTTGCTCGTTTCTCGATTGAATTGTTATCCCATGCGGTGAATGGGCAGTAAATCCCGATAAATTAGTAGATTTTCCTCCTTCATGTGAGGTTTTCTTTGCGAGCGAATAGTGCGTGAAATCACGTATTATAAAGAGATCCTTCAAACAAAAGACGGAGGCACTAAACACCACCCCAGGCCCCCGCCGCGGTTCCCGCTCCGTTGGCTCTACAGGTAGGTATTCGGCGTGAGCGTTTGAGTGGTATATTCAATTGAATAATGGATATGAGCCGTAAATAAGCTTATAAAATAGTGAAATACCATCACAAGCTAGTTTATTAACTTGCTTCTTACACTTTGGAATCCTGGGTGGGTTTTGGCGAATACTATAGATCGTGGATTTGCAGCAATGAAATCGTCCCAGGGCAAGTAATGTACGTAGGCTCCGCCTACAACGAAATTGATCCAAATTTTTGTATCTTCACGTATCCAATGTAACACGAGTACTGCAAGCGGCTGGGAACCCGTCCCGAGCCTCTGGAAAAAGTAATCCCAACCCATGCGGTTTCGGTAAGGAAATATTGATAATTTAATGGATTTGAAGGAGTTTAAACGGAGCGTAAACGCTTGGGTTCATATATTGATAAGGGGGGGCAAGCAAATCCCATAGTGCTGGAAAACGAAGCCGCGTAGCGGCGTTCAACAACCAACCTATATTCGAGGCGGATAACTTGAGGGTGGAAAATGAGAAAAGATTTTCAGACCTTAGAAATGCATATTTTTTTTTGTTGAAAACACTTCTGAGGCACGCGCTAATCTTTCGGAAGCAAATGAGGTAGAACCTAAAAGGTTCCAACTTACTGAAGACTATGCAGGTTTTACCTCACGTGAGTGCGCTCCGTGCCCATAGCGGATTCAACTTCGAGTTCGAACTGCAATATCGAGGGAGCGTAAAGCCCACACCAAAGAAGCTTTATCACACAAAGGGGCCTGGATATTGGAAGGTTCGACGGAGTTTGTTAGCGCTGGCTGAGGGTCCCGACCGATCTCGAGGTTTCAAAACAAATCGAAGTTTCCAACTCAAAGGATCAATTGCATATATCTTCAGGTCTCGAGACAAAACTCAACGAGGGCGAGGATTGGAGTACTCAAGATGAATTGCATAAATCTTCAGGCACTAAGGGAAAAGTAAACCAAGGCGAGGCTTGGAGTACTCAAGATCAATATGAAAGAACAGGTTTTAAATACATCGTTAAAAGCGCGCGGTGCTCAACATCCCAACTTAATCCCCAATAAGCGGGAGGCCACAGGTCAAATTATGTTCACTGAATTGGGCCATAAAACTATTCCTTCGTCAAGATGCAAAAGATATAACTTGAAAAAAAACGCAGATGCACTCACCAAACAAATATAGTTAAGGATAAAGGCCGAAGGTTATTTTGTCCAATCAACTCGAAAACGGGTACTCAACTAACTCGATAATATATAAAAAAGTGGCCCCTAATATTCTATGTAAAGATCACCTCACCCAGAATCCAACCAACTTCGTACAGGTGGTCGATTTTGAGTATGGAAGCTAATAAAGCGTGCCTTCGGCCCTTGTAGAGTATGCTAAAAGACTTTATTTAGAAATAAGGCCTCTAATTAAGTGATAGTAAATGTGGATCTGAAGAGTTGTAATACCTCCATTCTTCTGGGTTCCCCCGGGCGGGCTCATGCCTTCAGTATAAAGAGCTGTGAAGAAGGGTGGAACATTTGAGATGTGAATTTGCTAATTGAAGGCGGCGTAGCATGCATCTATATTATAAGCCCTCTGTAGAAGTAGCATCACACTCGGCCCTGAGGGCCTCATCAAGGCCATGGTCAAAGGAATGATGGAAAATTATTGGCTATAGGAAAAAGGATTGACTGATAGAAAGGGAAGTCGCGGGATATCATAACAAGGAAAAAATGCGTCGGAAATCGCCGCCCCAAATCTCCCATTACATTATGGGAAAGATTGAGAAAGTAGTTTCATCTACTATAACTGAACAATCTAGAGGAATAATCTTTAGATATCCTACAGGTCATGAATACTTGATGACCGAAGGTGAAGAACCCACTATCTCTTTATCTTTTCGAATTACCTCCAATGCTACGAGTTCGCTCTTTTATCCAATTCTCTCCCGGAAACTCATAATTCGTTCCCAGATCTTGAGATTTTAGCCTATTTTCATGACGGAGCCCTTCCTTCAATGAAAGCCGAAAACCCGAGGAAAATCATAAGTAAGCTTAAGGCCTCAGCAGTACGAGAGACGGGATAGATTGGCCCGGAAATGTGAAAAAAAAAAAAATGGATAATCAATTTTGCCTATATAAATCAATGGTTAATAATAACTAGCACTTGTACTGGCCCTTGATAGGCGCTACCCAAGCAAGCTACCCAGCTCGTTATTCCGCTCGCATTATTAGCGAGCAGAGCCGCCGAATGCGGCTAGCCATTGCCACCCACCCGGCTATGCTCTACCATTTTAAATAGCCTTTTATTGAGTGACGACGGTTTCCAAGCGCAAGTATAATACTATATCCTTGGTAGAACTCTTAGCCCTTGACGCTGTTCTATCTACTGGCTGGGGGGTTGTTACTTCTTTGTCAATGATGCTCTATGGTGCTCTCTTGTTTACCGGCCCCTACCTCGCTTGCTCGGGCGGTCCGCTTTGCTCTGGACTGGAACAACCAAAGTCACGCCATAGCCGCCTATATTTATTGAGGGCTCTTTCGCTGGCTAAGCCTTTCCTTTCAGCTCATGCTCTTCCAAGGCTTTTTTGCTCTTGCTATCTCGAACAGGCTTTCTCGAGCTAAGGACACAGGCCAAAGGCTACGTTTTTGCCAACTCTGCCATAAGGCGTACGTAGGGCAACCATCTTGCGAACTTCGTCATGAGAACGTTGCTGCGCCGCAGGCCGCTTTGACGCCTCCTCAGTAAGTTGCGAGCCGCCGAATCCCAGCTTTAGGCGTCAACATAACTGCCCTGACCGCAAATTGCCTGCAGCACCCTCCTCCAGCAGGAGCACCCGCAGTGACCTGGCGGGGTCACTGCCGCCGGCACATCTCCGGCTAAATCACAGGCCACAGCCATATATGGGGCACGGGAGCCGAGCACCTGGCGGCTGGCTGGTACCGCCAGCTTGAGTGGCGTAGCACCCGAACATCAAGCGCAAGGCCGCTTCGAACCTTCACAAGGACAATAGTCCGGAAGAAGGAAGAACGATTTGGCCATAATAACACCAACGCGCCTGTCTGGAAATAAACCAGCCTATCCTGGATAGTAGGCAAGGCGGTCCCTTGCTGCGACTGTAGCAGGTTGTGAATTGTCGCTACGACCAGAACCGCACCAGTTTGGGAACGCTGTAGGAAAAGCTCTTTAGTTGGAAGGAAAATCCTTTTCGCACAAAGTGCAGGTTGCTACAGAAGCCTATCCGGTTTCGCGGTTGATTTTTGTTTTTTTGGCGGCCTCTGCAAAAAAAAACCGTCGCCAGCAGGCCGCGCGCGGCTGCTATGGGTCTTGTGCATGGAGACGTGAAGTTCTACCACGTCATGGCGCGAATCAATGGCTGCCACTGGACCCTTTGATTGAAGGTCTGCTGCTGGATGATCGACTGGCCCGGTTATTTTCCTTTGTCCTGCTGTCTTTGAAGGACGATTTACAAAGGGCAAAACCTTAAAGCGAAAAGCGCTCCTTTTTTTGCCTCAATACACATGGGAAGACTACGACAAATTGGTCCGAGAGCTGAGTAAGCGGGCCAAGACACCTAAGGCAAAACGACAGCTGCTATGCTACAGGCCATGGAGCGTGCCTTTCTTTGCACCTAAAAGATCTTGGGGTTCTTTCCCGCCGCCCGATTTGCCAATCTCCTTCAGAGCCGAGACAAGCCTCGGGTCGCCTGACACGGGTATAAATTCGTCACGGGACATGGCCCACATCGGCACCACATGCCTGCAAGAATAAGATTTGCCCCAGTCGCTAGTTCGCGCCCTGCTGCATGCGGGGACACGCCTGCCTGGGGGGGGGGGGGGGGTTCGCCCTCAACATCTCATGCTGGCTGGAGATACCTGCCAACTGACGGATTGCCTCTTCCTCCATACGATGTCTGCTCCAACCTGGTCAGGGCTTTCGATCTTCCATACCCCCCCCCTTCCATTATTCCCCAAGGCCGCTTTCTTCGAACCTGTTCTTTCGCTTAGGTTCGAAAACCCTTTGATCTTTGCAGAAACGACCGAATTACTCCTGTCCATCGTTCCCGGATCGGAAAGTGGAATATCAGAAAATTCCAAGGCAGGATACTCGGATCTTATTTCCGACATGTCGTACAGCAGTCTGCTTTCAGTTCGTGACCTTTGGTCTTTCTTCCCAGGTGGTTTTGCTCTCTGTTCTGCTTCTTGCAGCCGCCGGAGCACGCCCGAGTCCTTCGGCCCTTGGGTTCAAAGCCTAATGTAGGTAAGTAGCACAGAAATGGAGGGCCGCAGGAAAAAAGGCTTAGCTTTAAGGCCCATGCATCGCGGTAGCGCCGCAAAGGCGGAAAAAGGCGCAAGGCGTTTGCGCGGCCAAAGAACCAAGTCGGCGTTCCTTCCTTACGCTCCTTTATCCTGCGTTTCCTCTCTTCCCTTTTTTTTCAGAGTTTTTCACGCTTCGCTTACGAAGAACGCTTTGCGTTCGTACCGCAAGCAGCCTTGCTTCGCCGCCCTTCTCAAGATCTTCTTTGCCTATGATTTTGGCCACCTCTCGAGAATAAGTCATCGGCTATGCGTGCTACATGGACCCGGACAAAGTAGGGATCGCGGTAGTCTACCGTGGGTGGGAAGCTTCCTGGCGGCCAGCTTCAGCAGGCGCCGTCGGTTATCCATCCGCTCCCCGCCACTAGTCAAGAGGCAGTGCCACCCACGGCAAATGCTTTTTGCCCCATCTCTGCTTTGTATGATTTGGGTTCTGTAGCCAGTTGGCTTTGGTGGTGCCAAAGACTGCTATGATGCGTTTCGCCTATACGTCCAGTGGGTGCAAGTAAATGTTGCAGCAGGGTGGAGGAGATAGATAGTACGCTTCCCTGCGGGACCACGTCAGCCTGGGGCGGCCTCTCACCTTGGTATGGAACATTTGACGCAGGGTGTCGAAGAGCATAAGGTCTTGGTTTGGCAGGTTCGAAGATCTTTCTTGGTTTTTCCAACGAAGGAAACTTGTCTTTGGGGGCTGCCACCCACCCAGGAGGGTGGAAGGGGAAAAAGGGGCGGAGAGTCATTATTGCCGGCACAGCGCCGCTTTATGGGTTCTTAGCCAAAGCCAAGCCTTGCTTTAAAAAGAAGAACCTCAAGAAAGAGAAACACCAATTAGGATAAAAAAAAATCACAAACTGATTACTGAATAGACACAAATAAGTGCAAATAAATAACTAGTTTTTTCGAGAGCGCGTTTCTATTTCCGGCTGTCTGGCTCCACAGCACCGTACATAACAGTCGCCCGTCATACGGCTCTTCTCATAATGTTTGTATCTTTGCAAGTATTGGCCATGTGACAGTGTTTATGCAGCAATTGAAGGTTTGCGTAGGTGTCCTGCGAAAATAGTTGACCATTACATGGCTCACTAACTCTACCTACTTTGGTCTCTTCTTTACTAATTGCATAATATTAATAAAGCTCAAAAAAAAAAAGAAGCTGCACGGAATGACATAATAATTACAGAAGTATACACTTTGGATGATTCTAGAAAAGAACCCAAATCCCACCAATAATGACGAACTCCATTACTCAGATGAAAGCGCAACGCTAATAAAGTTAAATTGACCAAGAAATATTATTTTCATTTCTATTACTGTTGTCAACAAGTATCCTATACATATTCCCAAGTCCATCCGAAAGACCACCCTGTCTTTCATAAATATCCACAATAACTTTGGTATTTGGTTCTTATATGCCTATTCTAGGGTATCTATGTTATATGCCTATTCTTGGGTATCTATGTAAGTATCCGCATTTCTTCCAAAAAAGTCAGATTGTTCCCAATAATCTAAACTTCTATCGGCCGAAATAGCACCTACAGTCGGGATTAATATACGTTTAGCTGCTGTAGCACCGGGATGATTTCCCATATGATCAGTTATATATTTCCATTGTACAAAGTATTGTACCCCTGTTTTAATGAACTAAAACCTGGGTGGTGAAGTGTATGCAATAGTTATACCTAAGATGTACCAGTCGAAAGAAAGTGTGCAAACCAACCAAACGACCATTATTAGGTAGTCTAATTCCATAACATGCTTTCGTTCAGAGAAGTTAGAAACAATGAGTGTATATAATATGTTAAACCTAGGTCGGTCATTGCAAAGAAATAAATGATTTTGAGGCTTATTTTTCTATTTAGAGCAATGGTGAACTTTAGCCAATTATTAACATATAAATTAAGACAATCAAGGACAAAATGGCGAATATAAGTAAGTATTTTGTTCGTTTCAGAATTCCATCTTTCCATAATACCATGCTTTGTTGAACCAGTTTTGACTGATGTTTCGCGGTTTTACCAACAACGCTAGGCGTTTCATTTTCCGCCGTTTCGCTTTCATTAAATAACAGCTGTTCTACGAGCTAAAGAAGCTCGTAGCCAACCACAAGGGCACCCCCCCCTTTATATTATAGGTACTCCGATTCAAAAATAAAACACCCCTTGTTTAGGAAATAATAGGATTTGAACCTATCGGTGAGGTTTGCGCTCCTCCTCGGCGCCATCCATGGCGGCCTATTTTATTTTTCTGTCAATATGATGTTTTGTATAATGATAATTTTTTTTGAAGAAAACGCGAATTGGCTTGGTGTTTTAAAGAGAAAGGATGAGAGCCAGAAAACGCCAAGGCGTTTTCCTAGTCGAAGAGATGAAAACGCTCTTCGCGCGTTTCCTTGGTCAAATAAATGGAAACGCTTGGCGTTTCCACCAATCCATTTCGGCCTGAAGGACATAAAAAAAAGGCAGAGAGGAGGCTCGAAGGCCCGGCTGGCTAGAAACGCTTGGCATTTTCATGGATAAAAAAGTAGTAACTCTTCCAGCAGTAGCGTGCCTTCGGCCCTTCGCTCCTTCAAGTCATTGGTAACGTCCTCCGTAGTCCTGTGCCGCATCCCCTACCCACTGCTAGAGTTATCGCCGCTTCTTTTGAAGATTACCGGAACAGGCCTTTTTTTTTCTTTCGTTTCCGGATCGCCATATAAGGCTTTATCATCACACTCTCCAACAACCCGTCGCTGCTGCTATTGTAGCCAGCTCGAGCTTGTTCCTCCAAACTTTCCTCTTCAGGCTCTAATAATGGAGATTCTCCTTCCATACGACTCTTGTAATTTTCCAAATGACTCGGGTGGGTGGTATGTACTGCTTCCGCCTTCGACAGGCTCAGGAGCTTTCCCAGTCAATTCTTCCGGCCTCTGGCGGCCGAGTAAGTTCGGGAACCTTAGATTCCTCCAGAGTTTACTCAGGCCTAGTACCATCTCGAGTTGTCACTCGGGGTTGTTCCTCCCGCATCCATTCCTGTTCGTCCGGCATTTGCCTAGAGACTACTTTAAGTGAAATCTTTGAATCATGTATGCATTGGTGGACCATGAGGATCAATATATTTTCTATATTTGGAACGTTTGACCCGGAATTTTTCCCCATCCGTTTGATCTTTTAGAAGATCTAAGTACTTTTTGAATAACGGACCAATTGACTTAAATAATTCGAATACGTCATTCAAATGGCAAAAAAGGTCAGATCTCTTACGATCAAACCATTCGCGCTCAAGGAAGTAAAGAAGCTGCTTCGAGCTAGTCAAGTATACTTCCTGCTGGTGGCCTGGCAGCACTTTTCGTGCTTCAAGCTCCTCAATTTTTCGAGGCGTAGTGATGGGAATATTGCATCAGTATCCAGTAATAGTTGAGTTTCTTCGAACCTTTATTATATATAGTCTGACCTAATTGGTCTGTTTAATATGCGTTTGTCTTTTTTTCTAGTCTGATTAGGGCATGCCCATACTACCTTAAGAAAAAAAAAATCCTTTACTGAACTGCGTAATTTAGGGGTTTTATCTCCCAAGCTTCTTTGTGCCCGCAGTTGTCGTCATTGACACTTTGAGTGGCACAGCTCGCGCTACTTAAAGTCACTTTTAGTTACTTACATAGATAAATAAAGAAAGTGGGAGCTAGATTAGAACCAGCGTAGAGCAGACAAAAAGCCAGTCGCAGCGAGCTACCTAAAAACCACCCCCTCCCTTTGTTCCCGATTTTCAATTATATAGCGATTTTCCTCTCCGAAATCTTTCTATTTTATTCATATTACGCTTGGGTATCAATCTAAAACTCCGGTTTAGTTTGACTCGAGACTCCATGGTGCCTACCAGAGCGTTGGCTAAAATAACCATTCAGACCAGTTATTAAGGAATTCCACTTAAATGACCCCTGATCTACATCGTAAAATTGGTGTTGATGGTCATTGACCACGTGATATCGAAGTCGAATATAATAAAGGACCGCCTCAATATATATATATTAATTGCATTATAATCACGACCAGGTAACACAAATACAAAGATTGTGGCATAAAACACGAATGACAAAATAAAAATACTCCCAATACTCTGTTGTCTATACTATTCCTCAATTTTATTAAGACCACTGAAAATACAAACTGTAAAAAGTCGTGTTTGACAAAAGCAAAACAAGAAATAATTCGTACTGATCAGTTGGAATTTATCCGCCAAATAGAAAAGTCTATATGTAATAAGTGATAATATAGCCACATTACATGGTGATAGATAATGAAACTTACCTAATAGGAGGAGTATAAATGGCAAAAATAGAAACAAGTAAAAATTCATACTATTCTCTCTCTTCTTTTGCCTTTTTTTTCAATTGGACCTTCATGGTGGTGTAAATACAATTGATGAGGGCTCAACGGCCCAAAGATGGCAAGATCTGGTCTTGCCAAGCAATAATAAAAGCAAAACCCAATTGGAGCTGGAAGCCAGCCCTATAAGGAAAGTAGTTTCTCATAGTTCATAACGAGAACAAGAAAAAAAAAAGACTCGGCTCTAATTTGCTGCATTTTATGTTCCATCTGTTTTTTATTGGTTGTTTATATATTTTGTTATTTCCCCGCCAAGAGCAGCTTAAATTGGTTGGTTCTGATGTAAGTAACTCTAGAGTAACAAATGGCATAGAAAAGTCCGCCTGCCTCACCATGGGAAGCCAGTAAGCGAGAAAGCTTTTCGCAGAAAGCTTTTAACAAACCCAAATACGTTATTACTTTACGTGAGTAATAAGGTACTAATCCTTCGAAACCTCATAATTTCACCTAGGTAATAGTACAGCACTAATGGCAATGTGGGCAGTACTCAAACAAAGGCCATCCGTGACCTATCTCCCATGGAAGAAGGCAGAGGAAAATGAAGTGGTTGACTGATGCCAAGAAAATAGCAACCTAGAATAAAGTGTTAAATCCTTGTGCTTGGCACGAGGTTGTGGTTGGCATTTTATCTAGATCTTGTTGGCAGGGCTCATCACGAAAAAATCATACTAAAACCAAATAGATAAAGCGAATGAAACCCTTCCTTCAGTTTTAAAAGGTTAATAAGTTGTTGGTGGAAGTATGAGTGCTGACTCCGTGGATTCACGAGCAAAAGCTAAAATACCCAGTTTGCATGCAAAGAGTGCCATAATCTAAAACGTTAGCACTCAACCCCGATAACTATTTCTTGGCAATCATGATCATCATGTATAAAAAGCTTTGCTCTTTGCGCGTGTACCTATTCAGAAAGATTAAATATGAAAAGAAATAAACGCATGATTTTGATTCGATAATGTGATGAAATTACCTTTTCAGTTCCCAGAACTTCCGTGAGAATAATCTTCAGTAACATCTGCTCTTCAATCATCTACGATAATATTTTTCGAAATCATTATAAATAATATTGCTCAATCATCATAGAAAATTAAAATCATGCAGTCAGTTTTTGTGACCATGAGCTTGAGGCGAGGAAACTCAAAAGCACGGATAAATTAAAGCATAAAGATTATCCTCCTCAATATGCCAATCAATCCGGCCGATTTTCGGCCGTCCGTAAATCTATCTCGAAGAAGCGTCGGCCTCTAAGAAATACAATAACATTATTTTTTTACACCTAGAATGTGTTGAAATTTGCTTCGAATTTAAATAAAGCAAAATTGCTGAATTAAACAAGGTCCGAGGGTTACTTTGACAAACGCCAGAAGGAAGGAAAAATAAGAAAAATGAAGAAATAAATGAACGAAAATTACCTTCGATCCTTGCTGAATTCAATCAATTTGGAAATTACATAAATAAATCAATCGCTTTCTGGAGTAATTGGCTAACAAAGAAAGGCTTATAATCTGAAAATTGCTGGTTCGAACCCAGCAGCCGCCCCGCCATTCCCATCATAGAGGAGGTGCCACGACCGACTAGGCGCCCGCCCTTTCATGGCCTACAGCCGCCGCCCGGCCGAAGGACCAAGAAAAGCTTTGCCTTTTCATCCGGCCAAAATCTCTCCACTCTTGCTGGGTTGAAGCCAAGAAAACAAACTGCCCTGAATATCACAGAGAATAAACAAGAGAATAAATGAAACATTTTGCACTCTCTTTTTTGAGGGGTTTTTCCACGAACCACAAAGATATGGGGACTCTATACTTCAAACCACGTTCTTCGAACCTCGCCGGCTTAAGGCGGACGCAAAACACCAGGCCATGGGTGTATAAGTAAGCGATGGGTGTATTTCTATTGCTCTTCAAGTGTTTGAAGAAATAGGGAATCGAAATGGAAGCAGGCTTTGCTCTGCCCAGAATAGCTAATCCTCAGTGGTTGATGGAAGAAGGCAAAAGAGATATCTTCATCCATACTTGAATGGTAAACCCCCAAGGTAAGGCCAACCTTTGAGGTGGCATAAAGTTATCAGGTTCGAATAAAAGCTCGCACATTTACTTACCGGAACACCGCCAGCCCTGAAGGGCGGTCAACGAGGCGATATCGGGGGGATAAAAAAAACCCGAAGCACCCGGCGGCCTTCGAGTAAACCCGGGCACTTCGAGGCTGCCAGAGCTTTAGCTATCGCCCGGGGGCTTCAGCTCTCGAGCAAAGGTTAACCAAAGCGTTTTCCGGAGGGGATAGGGTAGAGGGCATGAAGAGGCACTCGACGCTGCCAGACGACCGGAAGAAGGTCATAACCTCGACACTGCCGTAAGAAGAATGATCTTTTCTGACAACTAAAAAAAGGCGGATATGGATCGAAAAGGTCAATTATCTGCCAGGATAAAAGGCAGAGGATATGGGTTCGAATCCCTTATCCGCGCTTTTTTTGGTTTCAATTTTGCCAACATTTTCGTTCGATAAAATTAGCCGCCGAATAAATAAGCAAAGTGAAATATGCCTGAACGACCGAATGAGGAAGGGCCCGCTTAGGCAGTGGCGCCCCGGAAAAAAAAGGCACCTAACCAAGGGCCGCCTCCATTTTACCTAGTAAGGCGGCGTATGCCTTACTAGTTTTCTGGGGTTATATATTGGCCAACATTTATTGGCCAGAAGAAGAAGAAGTAAGTGAAATATTTTGTATAACTCAACGTTCTACACCGAAGGCCGATATTAGATCAATTTACGTATTTGACGCAATTTGTTCGGTTATGTGTGTTTTATATGACTTTTGATGTTTCATCACATAATGATGGATTACCTTTTACAAGTCGAATTCTCTCTCTACGAAAACAACTGATTTCGCCCATTGCGCTACCTCAAATTGGCAACTCCACTTTTTTGGCGTGGTTTTCCCCTTTAACATCAGTGTATCCCATCCGTACCCAAGTGTATCTGGAGCATCCAAGTGGTGTAATTTCCTGAAAGCTTAAATGCTCACTCGGGGCCACGCAGAAATAAATCTTATGTGTGTTTATCGAGAAGGATCACGTATATTACCAGTGATCAAAAGAAACACACTCTCTACCACGAGTCCTTCATTTTACCAAACCACTTCTTGAGCTAGGAGTCAAACCACCTGAAAGAACAACATCTATGTTTTACGCGGAAAGAGTACTTACTGCAGGGGTACGCGCCGCGGTGCTGCACACCAACCGAACCCTTATTACCGACATGCTTCAACAGGACCAGGATGAGAACTGCCTACAAGCACCACAAGCATTGGATACCCCAGTAGAAGTCAGTCAACTTTTGGGGGTCATCCATAATAAAGAGGTCTAACTGCCAAAAAACTGGCGGGACCCCGGCATGGTGGGTAGTTTATCTGGGGCAGATGCCTCCCAAAGAGTAACGGAGGTGTGCAAAGGTAGGCTCAAGCTAATCTTCTGACCGCTTGTGAGCGTAATGGTATAAGCCTGCCTTACGGATCAACTCACCAGTCGAACTTATACGAAAGTAGGCCAGACTGATCCGATAGTGGAGTGGTTGTAGGTAGTTCATGGGTTTAGAACGTCGTGAGACAGGTCGTCGGTATCTACCGTTGGTTCGATGATATAGGTGTAAAAAGCCAACCAACCCAAGTACGAGAGGACTGGGCGGCTGGGTCAAGAAGATATGCCGGTTGTTGCGCTGCTCTAATATACAGCGCCGGATAGCTAAGTTGAGATGGATGGAAGAACTGCTAAAAGCATTTACAGGGTAATCTCTATACAAGTTCTCACTGAAGGTGAAAGAACATCACCTTTATTAGCGAGAGGTGTAAGCACCGCGAGGTGTTCAGCTTACTACTCATCCCGTTTCGTTGGGAGGGCGTAGCAAGATGGAGGGACTTGGAAAAGTCAGGCTCCTAATCCTCAGATTGTAGGTTCGAGCCCTACTCCCGCTTAACGACCAAAGGAGGGAGGTTCGGGCGGCGGGTGACGTCCCTTCTCAAAGAACCTTAAATGGTTAATGTGCAGCTGCCTCCAAAACAATTTCGGAGGGGCTCGCTCTATGCAAGGAGGTCTAGCCAGGGCAAGTTCTGGTGTGATACAATACCGCAGCAGCATATAGTTAATTATGAAACCATGAAAAGAAGCAATACAGTATGGCCAGACGACTATCGATTCTTGAACAACCTATATTTTCTACACTTAACCATCATTTGATAGATTATCCAACCCCGAGCAATTTAAGTTATTGGTGGGGCTTTGGTTCGTTAGCAGGTATTTGTTTAGTTATTTAGATAATTACAGGCGTTTTCTTAGCTATGCATTATACACCTCATGTGGATCTTGCTTTCTTAAGCGTAGAACACATAATGAGAGATGTGAAGGGAGGCTGGTGGCTTCGTTATATGCATGCTAATGGGGCCAGTATGTTTTTCATTGTGGTTTATCTTCATATTTTTCGTGGTTTATACTACGGGAGTTATGCGAGTCCTAGGGAATTAGTTTGGTGTATTGGAGTGATCATTTTGTTACTAATGATCGTCACAGCTTTTACAGGATACGTACTTCCATGGGGTCAGATGAGCTTTTGGGGAGCTACAGTCATTACCAGCTTAGCTAGCGCCATACCCGTAGTAGGAGACACTATAGTAACTTGGCTTCGGGGTGGCTTCTCCGTAGACAATGCCACCTTAAATCGTTTCTTTAGCCTCCATTACTTACTTCCTTTTTTAATAGTAGGCGCTAGTATTCTTCATCTGGCAGCATTACATCAATATGGATCCAATAATCCATTGGGTATAAATTCTTCTGCGGATAAAATAGCTTTTTATCCTTATTTTTACGTCAAAGTGCGGAGAACGAGCCCCTTTGTCTCGCTGGTGTCGTGAAGACACTGTGCCGGGTCAGTTGGCACTAAACCCACCCCCGGACCAACTAAGCGGTAGCTGGGGGCTAGAGCTCGTGGGTGGGGAACTTATGGCTAGTACGCTTACGCTAAGGAATCGTTTCGTGGTCAGCCCGATAGTAAACAGGGTCACGTGCTCGACAGGGCACGTGGCGAGCGATAGACTTTCACGCAGCATGAGTACTTCCAGCTTTGGGGAGGGAAAGGGTGACCCCTGCGTAAAGCCACATCATTGCTCCGCGGAGGAGACCTCTGAAAGACCAACGGGAGCGGAACACGAGCAACCTCTCTGTTGCAGAACGAGACAGGGGTAACTTCTACGAGTCCCATGTACCCGACTACACTCGGGGCATCAGGACGGCGATGTACCGGGAACCACGCGCCCTCACAGGGTAACCTATGTCAGGCAAATTCGGCGTCGTCCTCCGGGTCGAACTTGGCCGGGGCAAAATATTGACCAGATCGTGGGAAATGGTACTAACTTGATTGGCCAAGAGGATATACTACCATCCGTGTCCCAAGGACGCCGAGGGGCCTTCGGACACTTCTTTAAGGCCAGTGTTGACATGCTATACCAATGGCAAATACAGAAAGCTGACCAACATAATTGCATACCCGACCACGTGAGAAGCGGCATACTATCGTCTAAAATCTAGACCAGGGAACATGACCCCTGGCGGTGACATAGAGAGACCATCTTTTTTCCTATCCCCTAGGTCGGGTGCCCCTTCGGGGCCTGGAGAGGATAAACAAAGAATGGTTTGAAAATGCAAGACGTCTTCGAAGCGGCTCCTCTGGATTCAAACCTCTGGTGGGTCCCCCCCCCAGATGGAGAACGAAAAACACCCCTGACGGACGATGGCCAGCCCCAGAAAATCGTCCAAGAAGCCGTGCGGTACTTGTTGTTGAGACAATCTAGGAGCCGCAGTTTTTGGAACATGGGTTCCGACCTGGCAAAGGATGCCACACGGCGCTCCGCGAAGTGCGCCGATGGACTGGGGCTGGTTTATTTAATTTGACATCGAGGAGTGTTACAACATCATACCCAGAGGACGACTAATGGGTATACTTGGAGAACAAATTGCAGACCAAAAAATCCTCGATATTTCAGGATGTTTAACGCCGGAATCTTTGGGTTGGTTTGGGGTGGGCGGGACGGGGCGGCGTGCACGAGGCAGTGTGCTCCCAAACCCCCCCCCCAATTATATGCGCCGCCAATTGAATAAATCATGAACGAGCTGGAAAAAAGGGCGGGCTTTGTCAAGAAAGGGAGACCAAAGTCACAACCCACGGCTACTCAGGATGGATGATAGGGAACCCGTGTTACATTATGCGGGTATTGCCATGGGTTTACTAAACTACAAGTGCTCAAACAACCTGCCCACTCTCAGAAGGAGAGTAGATTCCCCTCTAAGGTATTTATGCACACCCTAGCGGCAAAGCGCGAAACTATTTATCAAACCATCGAAATATACGGGAAAGAGCTGACCGTTGAGTTGTAGATCGATCATAAGGGGCGCTCCGTGGAGAACAGCGAGGATCGGGGATCGACATTTAGGGAGTTCTTGATCCAACCCAATCCTGTACCACCCCTACACTATTGGACCGAGCCTTCATCATACACGCGACGCGTAAGACGGACCAATGGCGATGCTCAGTCCGAGACTGCGCGGCGAACCAAGACATCGAGATGCACCACTCGAGCCAACTTCGTCGAAGGGTGGAAGAGGACGGCCGCCTCTCTGTACAAAGTCACCAAGGGAAGGCGCGTCAAAAGCTGGCGCGCTGTTCATCCAGAGCTTTTGATGAATAGAAAAAAAAAACGCTCTGCCGCAGGCACCACAAGGAATGACATGCCAACCAGATCACAATAACGGATCTCGACAATCGAATACCCTTGTTGGGCAGAATTAAGCCCCCGTGGGCATAGTGGGAAGGAAGAGAAACGGACCCAGCTAGAACGGACTAGAACACGTAAGTCAAGGGGAGCCGTATGATGGGAAACTATCATGTACGGTTCTGTGAGGGACCGACGGGGTGAAAAGACCGTATCGTGTCTACTCTCGGATCTAGTGGGTTGGGTAGCATTTGCCATCTTTTTTTCCATTTTTGTTTTTTATGCACCTAATTTATTAGGGCATCCCGACAATTATATACCCGGTGCGGGTAGTGATTCTCGTGACACCCTTAACGAACCAGAAGAGCATATCGATGTTACACTGCGCAACACAATATGGAAGCACTCCGAAGGGAACTATCCGGCTGGTAAAATGCGGGCCGAGCCATGTATAGAGACAAAGTCTTCTCTCCAGAGTAGGTACGGCGGGGTGCCGAAAAGGGCGTCAGAGGGGGCGAGGCACACAGTTCGTGCTCCAAGGCTCAGAATCCGGACGGAAGTTAAGTGGGGGGTCGGAGGAACCTACACGAGGGGTACTACAGAAAGAGATTCCTGCAGTAGCCCAGGGGAACCCCGAAAAGTGGAAGGAAGAAGCATCCACGATAATAGGGTGGTCAACCAAGAAAGAAATAGTAGCAACGGCATCCGCCGAGAAACACTACTATCCTGTATTAACGACGACAGAATAATAACCAATATCTTCGACATCATAGCCTCGAAAGAAAACCTAGTACAAGCATACTTGGAGATCAAGAGCAAACAAGGAACCCTCACACCTAGCGCAGACGATGAGAGAGAGACCTTAGACGGCATCGGGGATAACTGGTTTGCATCCGCGAGCCTGGCGCTCCAAGAAGGACGCTACGCTTACAAACCTGCAAGAAGGATCGAAATAGCCAAAAAATCTGGCGGAACACGCCCCCTCACCATAGCATCGCCCAAAGACAAAATCATACAACAAGCCTTCAGAAGGATAATCGAGCCCTTTTACGAGGGGTCTTATAAGTGGGTGGAAATCCCGGAGCAAGAGTACCAAACAGCGAAAGAAAAGTTCAGCCGCAGGCTTGAAGCAGGGCAAAACATGGAATACCAGTCCAAAGCCGACTACAAAAAAGTTTCGGCCCAGCATTACAGAAAAGTTTGGGAAATACCTTCAATCTTCAGCGGGAGAAGCCACGGATTCCGCCCCAGCAAAGGCGTCCATAGCGCCATGAAGGAAATCAGCACGTGGCGAGAAGTCATCTGGATACTGGATTACGACATCAAGAAGGCATATGAATCCCTTAACCAAAAAAAGCTAATCAAAATAATAAGGCGGAGAATAGCCGACCGCCGAGTGACGGACGAACTGAACAAGATGTTCAGATGTCGAATAATAGGCGGCGAATTTGGGGAGATGATTAACGGGTTGGGCGTACCCGAAGGCGGCAGTGTACTGTCCCCGCTATTATTCAACATATACATGACAGAACTGGATAACTTCGTGAAGGACCTGAAAACCAAGTTTGATCAGGGCCGAAGGCGTACTGTAACGAAGAAAGAATACAACCAGATAAAAAACACTTACGGAACCAAATCAGTTTTCAGTAAAAAACATGGAGCCCCACTGGCCCGCAAAAAAATGAGGGAGGCCCTGATAGAATACCACAAGCAACACAGCTCGGCCTACGGCAATAATAAATCTTACCGCCGTCTTAGATACATCCGGTACGCCGACAATTATCTCGTTGGAATAGGGGGCAGCAGAGCGGACGCCCAGGAAGTCCAAAAGCAGATCAACGACTTCATCAAGGGCAACCTTCACCTGGAAGTAAAGAAAGATAAGCTAACTCACCTGACCAGCGACAAAGTCGAGTTCCTAGGGTTCGTCATTGGAAAACCTTTTAGGGCCATGAGCAAGAAGCTTAGATCATACCCCAAGGTTATGGAAAAATACCGACGGAACAAAAACCGAGTGCTGGCAAGACTCAATTTGGAGACCAGCAAGTTCGATCGGCTCTCCGAAAGGCTGACCCGAAACAAAGTTATGAAAAGAATTGAAGCGCTTCTAACCGACTGGGGGTTTCGCTGGCGAATGAGGGAAAACATCTCCCAGGGGGCTGATATTTTTGCCGAAGAGCTCTTTCCGAAAAAAGCAGAAGAAATACCCAGGCAGATGAAAGCAGAACACCAAAGCAGGACGGCGTTACTCCAAGTGAAAGCGCGCGCCGTGGCAGAATCTAGGAAAAACGCCGCCATCCCGCTGGAACCCGAGGGTACCAAAACCCGTAGGCAGCATATAGACCACGAAATGCTGGGGTACGACTTACGAAAGTGGGTAGAAGCAATCCGGACCAGCTTGGTAGAGGGATGGAAGGACCTCGGACCTCGAGGAGGGATTCCCCCTCAAATACAAAAATCCAGAAAAAGATTCGTGGAAGCGGTAAATAAAGAGTACAAGGGCTTGACACATCATGAGAAGGCTCATACCCTGGCCATGGAGGCCTCAGGTTGGAGAAACAGACTGGAAGATGAAGCAACGGAAGAAAAGAGGATCGAGCATGCAGCTATGGTCGCAGCGCAAGGAAATCTGGTAAGGAATAACATCTCGATCGAAGCAAACATCAAAGAAATTATGCGTCGGTTAAAGGACGTCGATATGGTGTACGAAAAGTCCAATAAACCAAAAGCGGCGGACCAACCGGTGACGGTACACGCAATAGACATCATAAGCTGGTATAGTTACAAGGCCAGAGGCATACTCAACTTCTATCGATGCGCTAGAAACTTTCACATAGTTAAAAACATCGTCGACTTCCAAATGCGAATGAGCCTAATGTATACACTAGCTAAGAAAGAAGCTAGCTCGATAGGCCGCATTAGTTCCAAATATGGAAAAAACATAACAATAACCGACGAAAAGGGCAAGCCCCTGGCTAGATTCATATCCAAAGGAGAACTATCAAGCCTGGGTCGGAGATACCTGGGGAGCGAGGAGGACCTAAGTTTAAGTTACCTCGACAGACTTATGTCCTCTTAGGAAAAGCAACTTCGGGGGTTTAGCACACTCGGTTTGAAATGCTGCGTTTGGAACTGCGAAAAGGGAAGCTCAGGAGATCCACCACGTGAAAAGCTCCGGTTACTACTAATAAAGGTGAGCCGTCGATTATGGACAGCAAGGGGAGGCACCCACCCACCAGCTAACGTGGTAGGCGAAGCGGCTCCTTTCGGCAGCAAATTGGAAGCGACTGCCTTTTTGTGAATAGCACCACCAGGCAATAGGACAAGGGCCTGCTTGGAGTGGAAGAGCTGGATACCCTATATCTCAGAAAGATCTTCAACACGGACCTGGCGAAGATATTTAAACAGTTGCCTAAATTGCGGGCCGTTGTGGTGGTTAAGTCAGGAAATACTTGGTTGGTAGCCGTATGATTTAACGGATCACGTACGGACTATGAGAGAGGCCTCGGCCTACTCGCCCAAATCCGATGTCCACTCCGGCTCATATTGTGCCAGAATGGTATTTCTCACCTATCTATGCAATTCTTCGAAGTATACCTAACAAATTAGGGGGTGTAGCTGCCATAGGACTAGTTTTCGTGTCATTATTGGCTTCACCTTATATTAACACTTCATATGTACGTAGTTCAAGTTCTCGACCTATTCACCAAAGATTGTTTTGGTTGCTTTTGGCAGATTGTTTACTTTCAGGTTGGATTGGATGTCAACCCGTAGAAGCACCATATGTAACTATTGGACAAATAGCCTCAGTAGGCTTTTTCTTTTATTTCGCCATTACGCCTATTCTTGGCAAATTAGAAGCCAAATTCGTCAAATCCATCTCTGGCGAATCTGGCAAATGAGCCCAGAAACATCGTCGTATTTAATAAGTCATGGCATGCACAACCATGATCACGAAAGTACTGAAAATGTTTCTACGACTCGAGCTCAACCTACTTTTTGTTTTTTTATGCACCTACTGGGGCTATTGCCTCTATGGGTGGATGGTGCTCTTCGTTATTGGTTCGCAGCTAGATATTCGGAACCTCCCAACTTTTTTCAAATATTGTGGTTAGTTCTATCCTTTATTGTCTTGGGCATTATAGCTATGGCACCTCAGTTTTGATTGCTTCTGATGAAAGTACCCACAATGAAGAAGTCTCTTTATAACCGCCATGGATTATAGTTATGTAGTTGATTGCCCAGGTAATCCCAGCGGAGAAACTTACTTCGGCGGTCCGACCCTTGATCCTTGCGGCAACCGCCGACCTAGCTTTGCCGCTAGGTCAGACGGATATAAATACTTACAAATGTAGGCAGTATATGCAAACTTGCAAAGAAGCCCAAATCCCGCTAGACTCAACGATCATTTTGCAGATAACTACAACCCGAGGAGGTGGTATTATCTATCGCCCGAAGTGTTATGGGAACCAGAAAAGAGAATGCTGCAACCACCGCTCAATTCGTCTCTGATTTGGGAAAGTAGGCGCTAGTATTCCTCAGCTGGCTACATTACATCAATATGGATCCAATAAACCATCATCAATTCTTCTGTGAAGATATCTTCCTATAGCTTCCATGGATTATCTTTTATGCCATTAGCCGCCGCCCATTCTTGGCCAATGAATGAGAGGCCAGATTATAATCAAGAGTGCTTTGGCAAATTCATTGATTTGCCAGCATTCAAATAAAAAAATTGAATACTGGAGTAAACGAAAGTGAAAAAGAGCAACCTGATAAAGGAACAACCTTATCCCCAATCAGAAAGTTATTTATAGAAATAGAGCTAAACAAAGCCTGGCTTTACCTATTGGGGCGGCTATCGCCTTTATGTATTATGGTGTTCTTTGTGATTGGTGCAGGGACATTTTTTCCAAATCGACATATATTACGGAAAACATTATGATTAATACCACTGGTCTCCAATGTTATAAGAATAGCTTTTCAATCGTGGTTCCGACTAATCCAAAGTTAAGTGAGATTCTTCATAGCAAAGTGGGCTATGATTACATTGTTGATGGCCTGGGTAGAAAAGGGAAAAACTTTGGTAAAATAAGTGAGACCTTTACCAATAATGGTGGCCACTGCCCACCCAGCGTTGCAACTCGGCCAGACGGAAATCCGCTGCTAATAGATACGTCAAAACATGTAACAAGACCAATATTATTATTATTATTCCGGTGGATCCAAAGCATATGGCAGACCTAACATAGTATGGAGGAGGAGGCATGGGAGGTGTGGCAAAAAAAAAAGATAGCCGTTTTACAAGACAAGTGGCCAAGAGCTCAGGCTGGAAGAATACATTTGCTGTCATTACGATATGCACGTGTACGAGGAGGGTTAGGCGCTGCTGCGGGCGCCCAGAAGACTGGGATGCCAAGACCGGTTGGGTATGGAGACGCACGGGTAGGTAGGTAATCTACCCGAGGAGCGCGGTCCCAGCCAACTTGACGTGCTTTAATATGTTTACGGCTTACCTTGTAGCGTCTCGAGCATCAACTTGTACTTGTATATTTGCATTAGCTAACTTGCACAAATTCCATATGGAATTCTTAAAAGAGCCGCTTCAGACAAGCCCTGTAATTGCTTTTACCTGGAACGAGAATTTAACCGACTATTGGATAGATTGATCGTTCCGACCAGTAAGGCATTTTGGTTCAATGTTGTTAAGGATGGCTTGGGGGGGGGGGGTTGGGGACGAGCTTATTTTGCATCTGTAGCCAACCAACCCAGTGCCACTTTCTACACCATGGGTTTCCAGGAGTAAAATAAAGTTGTGCCACAGTTTTTAAACTTTGTTAGCCAATAATAACCCGTGGGTAGGCTTGGTAGAAGGCCAAAAAAATGAGGCCCGACTTGGAGGGATTATTGTGCTTGGACCCTCCAATTCGATGGCACCCGCCTCGGGGTTTAGGCAGCACAGGGCTACACCCGAGCGCAAGCGCTACTATAATAATGACGGCGCTCAAGCCGGCCTCCGCCCATTATTATTGGTATTGCGACTCCGTGCAAGAGATAAAGGCCCTATCAGCACAGGACTTGATGGACTCGGTTTAGCCGAACCAGGGGGGCCGATGTGGTTTACCCGAACTAGGCAGATACAAACGCCCTTCCTAGGCGCGTGGCCGTAGTTTTTTTTTTTCTAAATCCTGTACACCTGCCCGGTCTGGTAGCCTACATTTGTCAGTCGGCTAAGCAAAACTTGAAAACTGTGGTTGATATAAATAATTGAGCTGGACAAACTATCTGGAGCGTCGGATCGGCAGCCACAAATGCTATAGTATATATAATGAGACAAAAGAGAGTGTTACTTCGTTTTATTGAGTGATCTGATCTTATTATAGGGTGGGAGGGGAGGGGTGGAATAAGTGACATTTTTTTTTGTCTAGCACGGCTGCTACGTGTAGAGCCAACACAGCGCTATTTGCTATGAAGCCTCTAGGCGTTTGGGGTTTATTTAGCGGGTAAGCAAAAAAAGAAGAAGGGGAAGAAGATACAACTTATACCATGGCTGTCATAATTGTTACATATTGGTAAAGTAGATTACTTCCGATGTTTGGATTTTATCTAAGTACTAAGACGTTTTTTTGTTTTTGGTACCTATAATTAATGCGTATACTGTTTTTCTACCAAAGAGCTCGTGTTTGAGAACGATAATTTTCTTCCAGTTATTTTTTTTTTCTCAGAGGTTATTATTTACTCAAAGATGGAAAATATACACTTCATTAAAATTTTATTTCTGTTATCAATCTATTGACTTGTTTTGTTATTTTAGTATTTTGTACCTTCATCCTTTTAATCGATAACACATTTGTGTTGGATCTACTGATAAATGCAAGAATATTTACTCGTGTAATTTATTCCAGAATTAAATTGTGGTTATACAGGAATTTTTTTTTTAAATAACGGAACAAGTGCTTTTGGGAAACCACATTGACAACTCCAATGGTTCCCTTCTCCAAGGCTCGAATAGCTCCTACTTCGCATCAAATTACAGACATACATATACGTAGAATGTCAACCCGAGAGTTTTTTCTCGATGGATTCCGTTTTTTTTGCCAAAGAACATTGGGATGTGATAACCGGGGAGCTTTATGCTGGGATAGAAGTCAATTTTGTTTGTTACCAAGTTGGCATTTGGAAGCAAATTAGAGATGATAACCTGGAACTTCAAAAATAAACAGGTTGAAATGATGTCTAAAGGCATGGACGGAGCTTTGGGCAGCTTTAAATATGGAAATGACAAAGCTTTGTACGGCTCGAAATATGCCAATAGATTTCCGGGATCGTAAGTGCAATAAAATGGATAAACGTATGTAGGACATGAAGACAGATAAAAGTTTTGATATACAGGCATGATGAAGTGCTTTGTTGGAAGAACAAAGAGATGCGTACGCGTGAGTGACGAGCTTTTATTTAAAGGCTTATAATGAACGTTTGAACACTTAACTCTTGGAAGCCTCGGAGCCGATATAGCGTATCAGAGCAGAGACATGACTTGTACCTCATAAAGTCTCCAGCATAGATTACTCGTGTGATTGCATATCCTTAATATCCGTATCCTTAATCACCTCTGTTTTTAGAATATTCCCATACACTGTTAATAACCCGTTCCAATCGGTCGTTATTATGCGTTTTAAGGCCTGCTGCATGGGGTATGCTATTATTTTGTTATAAAGCAGGAGACAAAGCAGCAGCTGGAACATAAACGTTATGCTTTCGGTGACTTCTGAAGTTGCGGCTTCCGGAAGGAAGGACTAGCTCCAGTTTAAACGTAGAACCGCAACTGAAGCCAATGAAGAGGATGGATGCAGCCTTTTCGTGAGAAATGGTTCTCTCTAATGACCTTATAACCACTGCAGCTTCTCCGTTATCAGCCTTTACCCATAGGCTGATAACATAAATAATATCAGAGAACGGAAGGCTACTGGGCTCGACCAAGCCTGAGCCTCGCGAGGGGCTCGCTGCGCAAGCCAGCTCCTCGCCAAGCTCGTTTGCTAGCTTGCTTCACGAGCTTTTTGTTTTTTTTATCTTCGTAGGAGCGCTACGTGCGCAACTCAAAGGGGCCTGTACTTTTACCTTGTAGGTACTGAGGTAATTTCTGTCAGAGCTAACCAGAGCGACGGCCGTCCCCCCCCCCCCCCGTAGAGGAATAGGTGGGAACGGTAACCTCACTTTGGGGGGTTAAATTTATTCCGTTACATCAATTGCTTATAACCGTCTCAGCCATTGATGAGACGCCCTGGTCCTTTTTTTAGGCCGATGGGTTCTTCTGGAGGGAGGTTAGTCACTAGTAATTTTTTGTACTTCCTCAGTACACCCCAATCATGGCAGAAATAAATTATTGCATTTATTTCTGAGAGGGTTGCGGATCCAGGACCAAGTAAAGAAACGAAAAACGAATTATGGCAAACGATTATATTTCTCAACGGACTCTGAAGAAAATGGTGATGGCAATTGGTTAAGCACACAATTATGCGACTCCAGTGGTAACCAATAACAGAACACCTAAATGCCAATATTAGAAGTCGAATATAAAAACGCTGCGTTATTTCCAAGATTAATATTACTTTCTGCTCTATGTCCGACAAAATTTGTATAGGTCAGGTTCTCTAAAATCTCAAGATTTCAAAGAAGGAAATAGTTAATTTATTACTAATGTTTTATTCACCTAAAGATCTGGAGCTCCAGGTTGGAACGAACATCTGTCAATTTTTTTTTAATTTACAAATAAAACAAGCGTGCCATGCGGTACTTTCAAATGTGGTCTACACTATTTGCATTGAAGATTGAAAAGGGTTATCTGTTGTTAAGGGCTTGAAAGAACTCGCTGAAAGCGTAGGGGTTTAAAAAGTCTGAGCTGGATAACTATAAAGCTTGTATGACAAAAGCTCTTAAAGCTCATTCGGAATTGTTCGTTGACTACGCGATGGACAATGCCATGGCGCTCCTTATATTACTAATTAAAGGCCATCGTTAAAACAGTTCGTTGGATCCAGAGCAACATCATAGGAATACCCCAAGAGTTGCATTTAACCGGAAACAATATGCCATTAACCAGAGGTAGTTTAGTTGCACACAGGCTAGATAAATAGATTTCTAATCAGAATAGCCTCAATAGTTATGACATTCATTTAAAAACAACACCATTATGGAGTTTGCTATGCGGAAGCTAGGCCTATTGCGGCGTCCGAGAAAAGATACAGAATCTACTTAGCTTGTTACATTTATTGTTGAGAAAAGTTTTAGTAAATTCCTAATCAAATAGATTCAATTAATAACTCTACCTCTGATGGTCTGGGTTTCTTAGTAGTGCCAACTTCCAGTTCCAAAGCCTTCTTTCCAGCAGGCATAAAGTACTTCTCTAGACAAATGTTCGACTTCATGGCTTATTTGCCATCGTGCAGCGATAAGATAGATGCAATAACGAATTACCTACGGAGTACTTAGCTCATTGGGGTTTGATATCGATCTACAAAGCTGCTACGGATCAGCACTTCGAAATTTAATCTTCTCTTTCGGTCTCCCTATAATATTTAGCTATTATAAACTCAAGTTTGAAACCTCGTTATACTTTTTTTTTTAGGAGCTTGGCTAGGGAACTATATCTCGTGGATGATCACCTTTGGACAGCTGTGGTTGATGATGAGTTGCCATTCCAACAAGATTTTATCTGTAGCCAAAAGTAAATTAACCGCCGTTGTTTCCAATAAACTGACAATGAGCAATTGCACATTCCAGGTAAATTCGCATTACTACGGAAGCAAATTCGAAATGGAATAATAACTTCAGACCCTTCTGCTGAATTTAAGAAAACAAGTTGCTACCAATCAACAATTTCCTCACTGAATGAATCTTATGTGCAGTGTCTCGGGATATAAATCAAAGATGCGACAATGTCGAGGAATGGTTAGATCGTGTTTGGGTGGGATAATATTATCGTTTTGCAGGGTAATAAAATTGATACACGCACGCGGAAATGGTTTGCATTACCTCTCTAAGATTCGGGAGGAAATTGAGTTTACGCGCGCTCTTCCTTTATCGAGGAAGAGCGCGCTCTCCTCCCTCGCCGAGGTTTTGAAACCTCGACTTTTCCAGGTCGAGGTTTTAAGATTCCTCCTCCCTCCTTCGAAGTGCCCCGAAGGGGGAAGGAAGGCTGTTGAAGGTTATTGAAGGGGGAAGGAAGGTTGATGAAGGTTAACCTCAAAAGGGGCCGTGGGAAGGTTGATGAAAGTTCTCGAAGGGGGGTCGTCCTCCCCGGTCCCCTTCGATTCGGGTCCCCCTTCGTCGGTCGGGGCACTCGACCGAAGGGCTTGAAAGAAGCACTCGACCAAAGGTTATCGGAGGACTAGCTACGCGGCGTTTCGTGGAGAGGGAAGAGGAACGAAGTTATAACCTTATCCTCCGTTTACGTGTGGCCCTCGCCCTGGCCTGGCTGGCTGGCATAATCTTGCGGCGGCTGTTGTCTTATTTCCGCGCTTCCCGCTATAGCTTTTGGCAGTTGCAATTGCTTATATTCAGTTCTTCTGCGGTCGTCCACCCCCTTCACCTTTTCATTCAAGGACCGCTTCGCTGCAAGCAACAAGTAAGGACGCCTTTTTGAAATATTCAAAAATATTTTGTGAAAAAAAAAGGTCAGAGATGGGGGTTAACAGAATAGGCCTTCTGCTCAGTAGACGAAACCGCAGTACTGCCCCGAATCCAAGGCGTAAGCCAGCTAGCACTGGCCTTCGGCCAGGGCTTGCCAAAGACAGCAGCTACGCCGAAGGCACAAGCACACAAATAATGCTAAAGCCCAAAGGTTTGATACCATATTGAAGGATGAAAATGTATGATGCTTTTCCATTGGTTACACGGAAGGAAAGTAAAAAACTTGCAAGGACGATGCAACCTCTAAGCTTGTGGAAGGAGGAATAAAGACTGAAGAGGATCGTAAACTTTTGAATGATTTCATAGGCGGCGAAGCGCTTCATACTAACCGGAAGGGCTTGGTCTTGAATATTTCAGGAATTGCCGAAATCACGAACTCGTTCCTACTGGATTAATTTTTCGATGATTTGATGCGGAGAGTGAATACAATGCTCCTGAAGATTGGTGATGACCGGATTGCTGGGCACGTTTTCCTGCGTAAGAGATGTGGGCAGGGTTTTTTTTGTGTACACGCGGCCGGCGTGAAATGGGGGATTCTTCTGGCTGATCGTCATGGTGATGGCGAAAGTGTGTATCTATCAAAAATCTATCTCTCTCCATGTATATATACTACAAGAGCTGGCCATAAACTAAATAACCAGAAGTACTACTTGCGCCAATGTATCTTGCACCTTCTAGCATAACCGTTTATTTTTTCTTGTTGTCAAAACAATGACCATTCATGGCTGATCGAAAATCAGCCAAACCCACAAATTAGCCTAGAAAAATGTGTTATGTCCTGGCTTAGAACACAAACGAAATTTAGATGTGCTCTATTTACATAAAACCCCACTGGTGTAGCCAGCCAGTAGAGCGGAAATCCTTATTCTGGGTCGTGTGGTGGCAGGGAGCTGCGCCTCATACTGAGTTTCATGAGTAATGCAATTACATAGGAATTGCTAGAGAGTGTGGAGATCGGGCCATTTTTCGTCCGGTGCCCTATCACAGAACCGTACATTATATAGACCCACCACCCCAGCTTCGCTCCAACCTCCGCATTCCGCCTCCTCGAACGAATAGCGGTTGGATCGAGACTTTCCACATCCTCGTAAGGTGGCGGCTAGTTATCGAAACCCCCCCATCGCGACGCCGCCGCGCCTGGGGATATGTTATGAAGCCTTTTTACCGGAAATAAAAGCTAGCATCGATGTGCTCAAGAGTTGATAGTAAGGCCTAAGGCTGAAAAGTGGTTCCTTTTCAGTTTCGTTCCATCCCTGTATTGGCCTCGTTACCCTTCCTCGAACCTGGATTCCGCCGGTGCCTCCGCGGCGCCTTTGCGCTCAGGCTAGAAAGAGACGGGGCCGCCGTTCATCATTCCGGGCGGCGCCCTTACTAAACTAAAGTCTTGTTGTTGCGAAGAGTTATACTAGAGCCTTGGGTAATTGGTTTAGGAGGAACTAAGAGTAGGTTTTCCAGAGCCCCCCCCGGGGGGAAACGTTACTGAGAGAACAAAAAACGACTACTCTTTTTTACCGAGTTGCTAGCCAAAGTTGGTGTATTAAGTTGATTGATGTACTGGGCGAAAGGCGAAATTGCTCCACCTATCTCATAGCTCTCGCTGCTCCTTCTGGGTCATTTTTAGCTAAACATTATTAATTAATGAGGTTAGCCCTCGATTAGTGACAAATACCCCTTGACTAGAAGGAGCCTTTGCGGCGCTTCGCAGGCATAGCCTTTGTCAAAGTTTGAGATGTTACTGTAAAGGGAGCCAATCTTTCGATCTACGATCCTCGCGAGCTCACAATGCAGCACTAAGGCAAAGTCCTCTAAGGCTCGCAGTTGACGTTGACTTGGCTTTGCTTTCGCGAGTCAACAAATGGGGTGTCATCAAATAATTACAGATAAGGAATCAATTGATGACAGCACCAAAACTGTCGTATCCAACAGGTCCAGCAGCAGAATCCGTGTCGTCGTGGGCGACCGTATCATATCCCCTGCGTGTCCCGTTGCTTCCAACTTCCGTATCCGTCGAGGATGGGAACGTAAGCTGGAAGCAACGATCTTCCCTCTACTCGCCATTTTTTTCTCATTCGAAACTGTCACTTTGTTCCTGGGAACGACAGGCTTAAAATGTTGGAGTGTTTTATGTTGGAGTTCAGTCAGGGCGGTCCTGCTTTTCTCAATTATCTTCCGTTGTTCTCTATTCAGGTTCCACTTGCGATAGATTTTTTAAAGTTAATGTTTAGGGGCCCCACCGCCGCCCGGTTGGCTTTACGAACAAAGGATCGGAGATCTAAAAGGGAGTGTAAGATAGATCTCCGATCCTTTGAGGATCGAAAGAAAATCCTGGCCCAGTGGAGCGCTTCTTCTTGGAGCAAAGCGTTTTCTGGGGCTATTCCGTACCAAGACTCGATATTATCTTTATCACGTGTAAAACTCCCGTACCCTTTATCACATGGCTTCTTAAATTATCCCTATCCAAGTACAGATTTCCCTTCGACCATTCTACAAGACAGTTTTTGATGTTCAGGCAAAGGGAGGACGGAAGTCTCGGGGTCTGTTTCTTAGTTGCCTCAGGGTTGAATGACGAGGTTAGCTGTAATGTTGCAGGTGCCGAGTCATTTGATGACAAACGCCACGTTGCCACAATTGTTGTGGCTGAATTCTGAATAATCATAAGTAATGATTGATAATTATTATTTATGATTATTCATCTCCTAAGAATATATGAGTTTGCTCTTTGGGGGCGGCCCGCCCGCGGAGTACAAGAAGGAGCGCCAACGCCAGCGCGTTTCAGACTGCGAAGGTTGAGAGCATTCGCCGGACCATCCTTAACCCCAAAGCAAGATCAGACCGCAGTCCTTAGGACAAGATATATAGATCTTTTTTTCCGGCCTTTTCTCTTTTTTCCGTTTCTCCATGCGGCGGCCTCGTGGCCAAGCCACGAGGCCGGGTTCTCTGGCTTGGCCACTATCTTATTGCGCCCTCGGCCTGCTTTGCCGGTGACAATAATTTTTATGTTGTACCTGTGAAACCACAAGGGAAGACCCGGTCCATACCAACTCAAGCGGAAAAAGGGACTTGAACCCTCAACCTCAGCCTTGGCAAGGCTATACTCTACCATTAAGCTATTTCCGCCGGCTCTACCAAAGCAAGGTGCGAAGCAAGTAGATTGGAACTACTTACTCTACACTTATCAGACGTATTCTCTTAGTTAGTACTATGTAATTGAGAGGCCTATGCTTGGAAAGATTCGAACTCTCAACCCCCAAATCCGTAGTTTGGTGCTCTATCCGATTGAGCTACAAGCACAAGTTGGCTATTCAACAAACACTACGTGTCATCCACGCTTGATCACTGCGTCCCTGGCAGGAGGGAGGAGGCACGTTGATCTGTTCCACCTTATTTATTAGCTTAACTTAAGCGATGGTCTACTACCAAGCCTCGTAAATTTGGCCATTATTACCGTATTGCATTATTAAGCGTTTGTGTCTTCTTTCGCGACCCATGACAGTTTCCCGTCATAGCACTGTGGTCGAATCATGTTCAACATCTCGACCGCAGTCACGTGGTCTGGCCTCAGACATTATTATACGCTAGTAATCAAGCATCGGGCGGCCATGGTTGATCACTTCGCGATCAATAAGTGACTAGCTTGCGTTTTTTAAGTTGTACCGCTCTGTTAATAATATCATTACCAGGAAAGATATATCTTTTTCCATTCCCCGCTCTACGTTTTGTCGGGGGCTTTAGCCAGAAGCCGGACTAGTAGAACGAAGGGGCTCTTTAATATTAATTAAAGAGCCCACTGCTGCTGAATTTTATTCTTACGCAGAATGGGGATACACAGACGTTATGAATAGCCGCTCCTAGTGCAATGTTGACAGGGTCAAGAGCTTTTATTTTTAGTTGAAAAAAGCGTCATACATAAATCATCGTACATGGGAAGGAAAGTGGCGCATAAACGAGCCACGGGCCACTCCTACCAATTTTATGGATGGAGGTTCTAAGTGGAGTGAACATTTGACAGATGAGGGCCTCTCACACAGATCTCTTTCGGGAGGAGTACACCTCGTCAAGCGAGTAGAACGGGAAAGCCGAACAAAAAAACTACTCGACTAGACTTGGGGTTGGGAGCCTCCTCCGCCGCGGTAACATGTACGGTTCTCTGTTTTGAGCAGCGGACGGAGATGGCCGCTTCTCTCACTCTCGCAGCACAAGAGTGCTTTTTCTTTTGATACAGAATGGAACATTTACACGTTATGGAGACGTGTTTATCAGGTATAATTGAAGGGTATGGAGGCATCTTTCAGTTTGCAACCAACCCGCCAAGGTTTATCCATTATACCCAGGTTCTTTTCCGATTTAGTGTTGGGGCCTCGTTTACTACATATAGTTGCTTATACTACTTAGATGATCCTTCATCCACGTACTATCATCCAAAGGACAAAGAAGCCGTCTATTATAAAGCAAGCTTTTATTTTCTTTTTTCGTTTGCTCGAAAACAACCTGAAAGAGCACTTAATAAAGCTCTATCCAGTGATTGGCTCGCGCCCTCAAGCGGAGATTATTAGTATACTGATTAGTGAAAGAACAAAAAAGGGTTTAACCTGACACACGATCGTGCTAATAGTAAGATTGCTACCCAACTTCTGAGTCTTCCTCCCAGAATGGCGTACGAAACCAGACGCTGGAAAAAGTCCGTAAGCACTCTGCCTTAGCCCAATATTGTAAACCTCCGGGTTTCGGCCTCCCTCTAATGGCTCTAGCTAGCTCTCTCCCAACGGGATGGGAAAGCTCCGTCCAGAAAGAGATGATCTATTATAAGTAAAGAAAGCGACCATAAGATAAACAGGTGTAACAAGCCGGCTTATCCTTCCTACATTTTGCTGCATGTGAAGTAATGAAGTACCGGAGCCAGAAAATCCAGTAATTGGACCGAAACGAAAGAAATAATAAATAATAATTTATGATTTTTCTTTCTTATGTGCCCACGATCTCTCATAAGTAGAGGAAATCTTTATTCTAGCTAGAGATCATCTATCCTAAAGGGAATGGAGAGCGCGGGGCTTGAAGCGAATTATCACTCAACTACACCTGGGAAGCGGCATCATATCAGTGGAACAGCAGAATCATAATCTGCATGTCGGAATAGTTTAGTCGGTTAGAACAGCAGAATCATAATTCGCACACGGGGGGGGGGGGGGTTAAAATCATCATCCTTGGATAGTAACTTTCTGATCAATTTTTTACCCAGGCGTAATAGGAGACGAAACAAAAAAAAAAGAAGACGAATCAAACAATTATGTAATATATGTTATTTAAGAAAAAACAAACCCATCTTTAGAGAGGGGTTTGTTTTTACTTCGATTCGGTAGGGTTCTGTTCACCTCTCCGTTCTTTCACGTATCTTCGCACCTTTGTTTACTTTGCCAACAAATTTTGGTCCAAAAAACGAGGAGGATGAACTTACCACTTCGCTATTGGTAATAATAATCTTACCCCATTTTTTTTTTGCGAGCTATCTCTTATGGGCTCTTTAATTAATTAATATTACTGCCCTTTCCATACTTGGATATGTCTTAAACCTTAACATCCTCTTGAAGCGTCGCTCCCAGCAACTTTTTAGGGTGCTGCCTAAAAAATGCCTTTGGCGACTACGGCCACTACGTAGGAAAAGCTAACGTAGTCCTACAGCCATGCCTGTGTTTGAGAAGCTTTGGCTAGCCTAGAGGCTGCTTTGTAGGTATTAGCAGTTCGTCGATCTGCTTATGCGGGGTTTAGCAATGCTCGAACTTGTTATCCTATCCCGGGTGGGTGAACTTGTTGCTTAACGGAGCGAGCTTGTCTGAATCCTCATAGTTCAGCGACCTGATTGTGTTGCTTTGATGTAATTTAATTCCTAGTCGTCAAATTATGTGCCATCTGTTTTTCTATTTTATGGGTGGTTAGGTGACTTTCTTTTTCTTATATAGAGGCGGGTCTATTTTAGCCTCGTGAGCCTCTTGTATGTTTATTTTTTGTTCTCTCAGCTCGCTCCCTTCGGTCGGGCCTGTGGTGCATAAGCTATGTATGTAATTTGGCTGCCTCTATTACCAACAAATATTATGGAGGATAATATGTTTCCTCAATTAAAATCATATTTTTTTTTCACCTACCCTTCGTTTTTAAGATGTCATTCTACATCTATATTATTTATGAGTGTTCTGTTTTGGTGGTCCAGATATTTTGATATCAAGTTCCACGAAAGCCACTTGAGATTTTTTTTCCTTTTTTTCGTCATTTTTTATCCTCACTTATTACATTATGCAATTTGTAGAAGTAATAATTAAACCTTCATTACCGGGTCTAAGCCCTTACCCGAATTCTCTCAATTAAATTAAGGACGCCCCTCAAAATATTTAATATCCGGTGCACTTACTAACACCGCACCTGATAGAGATTATAGCCTTAAGTTGGTACAGATAGCCACGGAAAGAATACGCTCCTCATAAACTAAAACTCTACCTTCCCCGATCCAACTGCGTCCGGGCTATTAAACTATCCCAAATCCTTTGTTGGCTCTCCCTATTCTTTTTCGTATAAGCTCTTCCATTCTCCCTATCTAAAGTTCGGGAACGTGCATCATAGCTACTGAGTATGCTCCTGAGAGATCGCTAATCACGCAACTCCTTCTTTTATATCAATCCCATTACTATCTGCCCTTACTCTAAGGAAGGCTTCCTTCGCTCAATATTCGTAGCGTGGGTACACCCGCCGCCCCGAAATACTCCAGATAGGGTTGTTTTACCTTTTTTTAGATATTCATTCATCCAGGTATTGCGCCGCTTAACGCGGCGGCTGCGTAGAAGACAAGAATTGAGTAATTTCCATCTACGGATGAATGAACATTCCGATTATGTTTGCCGTAGCCCTTTGATTAGGCTCTTACTTATTAGCCTTTGGTTTAGCCGACGCGTTGGCCTTGGCCCTTGTTATCCCTCGCCAGGGGTTAATAATATATCCGCCACAATTTTATTCGTTCTTTCTTCCTGAAGCGCTATTATCTTTTGCATTTCCTTTCCTGTTGTGTGGGCGGCTCTATCTCGATTACTGTTGTTCTGATATTGTTGTTTCCATTTTGCCTTTATCTATTGGAATTTGTTCGCGGAGTGAATCAGAATAAAGGTGGCTCTAAAGCTATGCGTTCTTATGCGTTTTCCCGGAATACTACCAGAAGCTTATAGCAAAATATTGTGAAATTGCGGTCAGAAAAGACTCTGCTAATGGCTACATCCTGCTTGCCTTTATCAGGTGCAGCTGTAAGGGCGGCGCCGAAAATACCATGTCCCCGGCAATGATAGCAATGTCTCGAGCTCTTTGTTTTCGTTTTAAAAGCCGCCTTTTTCCGAAGGCTCCGAGGTTTAATTTGTGGACGGCCTTATCTAAATTGGATAAATAACGACTCGGGCGGCGGTGAGTTTCCGGTGCCAAACACGAAAAATAAAGTAAATTTGACACGCGTAGTCCTGTGAAATACAGAAGGAGAAGGCCACCCCTCTGCCTGCATTGTTTGTAAGTTCCTTGTTTTAGGGAGTCGATAATCTGCTGGAAATCCTCAGAAATAATGGCATCTTTCAGCGGTCTCCTTTTAGCTTTTCTTTTTTATTTCCAAAAGCAATGGGTTTTCTGTGAACCTTGTACTTGCTTTGTCGAATTTGATCGACGAAGAAAGATCAGCCTGTTCCCTGTTTTTTTACTAGTTTGTTAAGGACTCCAATCTTATCACCGACAGCTTGAACGTCTGCATTTGGTTCAGTTCTCTGACTCGGAAGGAAGAACATCCAAAATCCACCCTCGGCCTGACTTATTCCGGATATCCCGGAATCTTTCTTTCCGTTTCACGGTTGTATATAATAAACAATTCTTCTTATTCCAAGTTTTCTTAAAGTTTGGATTTTGCTCAAATCTTATCTACACTTTTGGAATATGGAATTGCAGGTTTCATGTGTCTTTCTTTATTTCTACTATGTATTTTTTTATGTTGCGTTGCGAATTTTTATGTTACGAAACAAAATCCTTTATTTATATTTATAGTGAGTATTTGAAAGTTATTATCTCGATAAAAAGGACAAACTTACATATTTGCAATTGGGTCAGGCTACGCTTTATAAAGTAGCTTTTATTATTTATCCGATGTCGTTTACTTTTCAATCCAGCTTCCAGGCATGACTTAACATCAATCGGGATCGTTTTTCTTTCATTACATTTGGTTTGTTTTAAAAAATATGGTTACTAAAGGCAGGCATGTCTTAGACACAGTCGGGAGTCTTTCACAAAAAAGGCTGATATCTTTCTCTTATGATACTTTTAAACATCATCATAAGTACTATGTGGTTTTTATTTTGGCGATTGCTTATAGAAACAAAAGTATATGCGTTCTTTATTTCTTCATTTCTTGATGACGTCACCTCCTCAACTTGTAATTCTTTTTCCCAGTTTAACCTCGATTTTAGCCGAAACAGCGGCGGATTACGCTCGTTGCGATCTCATAAGTGCTTCATAATCTATGTGCGGTTTGCATGCGTATTTTTTTTTTATTCCTCCCATTCTTCTTATTCTTCGAATTTATTTGAATCGTGAGACGGGCTGTGCTTGGAAAAGTAATGTTCGAGACTGCAATTCCGGGAGAGAAGAGAACGCATTCTCTGATCTGAGCTCCAGTTTTATTGGTGTAGTATTAAGTTTGGCTAGGAGGCTGAAGCATGTGTAGTAGGCGAGTGTAATCAGAAGGCGAGGAGCGAAAAACTGTAATCATAACACGGCGCAAAAGCAAAGCGGCCTTTTATTATTAGCGGGCGCAGCCGCTATACCACCAAGCCCTTTTTTAAGTTCGGGGCGAAGCTATTTGCGTTAGGTCATTAATTTATTAGGGCAAGCCCTCGCTCGCAGTGGGGCGGGCGCAGCCATCTCAGTTTGGGGTGAAGCCGCTAGGCGAAGCCAAGCAGCTCTCTCTCATTCCCGGGGAAATAAACCCGATTGGTTCGTCGGTTGGTGTGGACCTGCTCTGCTGCCTTTGGCCAGGAGAACCCTTCCCTTGTTGCGCTGAGCAAGCAGCGAGTCTTGGCCCGTGCCTGCGGCCTCGTTTTCACAAGGATTATTGCTTGAAGAATAATCAGATAAGAATACTCGATTAAGAGAGGAATAATCATATATGAAGTGCTGACGCAAAATCAACTGTGTCCTGGGGGGGGGCGAAGCGCCCGCTTGGTTTTACCTGGGTTTATTGGATTAACCGCGGACGTCGCCTATTTCGGCTTCCGTCAGCTAAGTGACTTCCCGATCCGCCGCTTACCACCTAGCCGTTACGGCTTCGGTCAGCTAAGTGGCTTCCCGATCCGTTTCCTTCGGCTAAACTTCGGTCAGCTCTGTACTAGCTTCCGCCTAGCGGCTTACTTTGGCCCTCGCTTTTTTGGTGGGGCTACGGCCGCCTGGTGGGAGTCAGCCCTCGCTTTTAACCTGTCTGCTTCGGCTGACTCTCGGCCTTAGCCTTGGGGCTACGGCCTGGAAGTAAGCCTCCGCTTACTACCCCCTTGTAGTAGAATAATCCCCGGCTTCCGCTTTACTGTGAGCCTTCGCTTTAGGCTACGTGGCGGCGGGATACGAATTCAACCCGTAAACACTCGGATTATGAGCGGATTAAGTTACCAATTACTCTCTCCTGCCATACATAATAGGAGGTGCGCATGGCGCCGCCGCGGCGACTAACCCCGTTACCCCAGCGGAGGTTAGGTTCCCACAAATGAGACTGAATGAGTAGCTAATAAGTGTAAATCTTTGGCCTTTTGGGGCGAAGCGTTGAGTTTTCGTTTGCTCTGTCCTTAAGTATCCTCAGGCGATTTTGGTTTCCTTCGCGTATTTAACAAACAATCAGGGCTACAGTGTACAGATCCATATAACAATAGCCATAATAATTATTTGAGCCAAGGAGGAGAATCTTTGGTATTACTTGCCAAACCAGGGTATAATCCGATTTATACGAGGCTTCTTCTATTTTTATTTTATTAGTTTAATTTTCTTTGGAGCCTAGAACACAAGCAAACAAAGAAAAAAAACAGAAAAAAAAAGATGTAAAGAGACAAATAAATATCAATAAAACGAATATTTTACAGTACACCAAAAACACCACCTCATAGTTCATGCATTCAGGGGTGAATACAGCCCTCCACCGCGAATTGTCGTCAAGAAGCGACTCGAGTAAAGCTCTCCACCACGGCTCGTCCGCGAGTTAGTTCCCAGGGGGAATGTACACGCCGCCGCCGTAGCTGTGTCATAGTCAGAGGGGTCATCATGGAGATGGATCGGCCTCGTCGCGGCCTTTATCCTGTTCGTCTTTTTTGTATTCATACTTGTACTTTAGAGCGGGTTATTTGAGAGAAGACCATACAAAAGCTTACAAAGCCTACTTAGGCTGAAAAAGTATTGGCGCCAGCGTTCGGCATCGAGGAAATTAACCTCTAGGGAACTATTGCATCAGAACCCGAAAGGATTTATTTATCTGTCACATCTTCAAATATTTGCCTAATAAAAACTCAGAATAGGATTTCGATAAAGTATCCCAAGGTATATCATGAAGAATAAGATATATTATATCATGAGGAATAAGATATATTAGAATACGACCGGGAGGAGGAGGCTGATCGTCCAACGACGCACCTACTTACCTATAAATTAGATAAAGCGGCGGATCAAACAAATACCCAGGTCCCTTTGGGAGATCCAGCGCCACAAGAACCAATTTAGACGGCTCCAACTCGCCAACTCTCATAAGGAACGGGTACGTGGCTGGAAGGCACTTCACTAGTCGATTCTACACCAGCGCCACTGGCCGTGCTCCGGTGACGACGTGCGGTGCCAACTTGTTTCTACCTCTACCCACCACATGGGGCGGCTTTGGCGGATAGCACTTAATCCACTGCGCATAACACAATTCTCTGGAATTAATGAATGGAGTCTACCCGAGTAGACTGGAACCATAAATTCATCTTGACCACCACCTCCTACTTACAAGGCTTTGCTTAGGTGATTGTTCCACGGAAACAGTATTGGACGCCGGGGCGGCGTTACTAGCCGTTCCTTCGCCAAAAAACGCAGGACACTGATGCGCGAAGCGCTGGTAAAAGGGCCAGCGCTGGTAGTATAAGTAGTAGACTGTATGATAGCTTTCCCCCCGGGGTTGTCATGGCTGCCAGATGCCTTCGGCCCTCGGGTTCATGGCTGTCATAAGGAGCTATTAAGCCGATTTATTTCATCCATGACTTTAAAACGTTCCTCCGGGCGGCTGTCGGACGACGACTCGCCCTCAGCAATCAGTATTGCTTTGGTAGCAGTGCACAATAGCCAATGAAGCCCTTTCCGAAGGTGTCTTTTAAAGGTAACTGGCTCCGCCGCCGGCTCCATCCCCCCAGAGCTAAACCCCCTGCAGGATCCTTCATATTATACAACAACAGGTTCGAAGAATGCCAATTGTACCTTGCTCGAGATCGAAAGATAACCCAGAGAAGAGAGAATTTGGTGACTGTTTCCATTGCTTGTGTGTCACTATATGAGCGTCTCAACTTAGGCCCTGTAGGCTTCGAATCACAGCGAGCTAATTTCTCAATAAGCTTCAGATCAACGAGGGCTGCTGTTAATCAATTAGCTTCTGTATGTCCTACGAAGTACTAAATTGCCCCCCCCAGCAGAACTAGAACAAATAGACCTTTGGATATTAAATCCCGTCAAAGCCAAAGCCCCAGCTAAACCGGAGGGACCGGGCAGCAGAAGAACGGTTTTATAAAAGGTCAATAATGAAAAAAGTCCGCATAATAAAGAAAACTATTCGGTATCATTATCAGAAGAATAACTGGAGGAAGAGTCCCCACCGTAATTGCAAGGCCCCTTACTACCAGTAAGCAATAACTGCTGAATTCAATAAAAAGTCCTGCCTACGTACAATCAAGGACATAATAAGTAAAAAAATTGATAATATTGTACGATTGAATCGAATCGCTTGGTCACTGCTTGCTGATTTAACCAGGAAAAATTGACTGGATAAAGCATGGCCTTCGCAAAGGTTGATTAATCTGGCTTTTAAATGGCGGCCAAGAATGCGCGTAATAATAGCGAAATAGAAGAAGGACCTACTTACACCTTTTGTCCAATAGTAACGTAATTCCCAATCAATATGAGCAACTGCTTCGAAAGTAATAAGGGCCGGAGGCAAAACGATTTGATGCGGCATCGTCTACAGAGAAGCCACCCCGAAGTCATGGCTATAGTGTATCCTACTTACTACAGGTATGGCGCTAGCTGAGCCGGTAATTACTGCAGCTCCCCAACAAAAGCTCATATGCCACTTGGGAGTACGTATTCTAGAAAAAAAAAGCGGTGACGATCACTAATAATAAATGACCACTCCCATACACCAAACATATCCCATACTTCTCGCTCCCACCAGCCGGCGGATGGAAATATACCAACTACCGAACAAATTGGAGTTATTTCATCGTAACTTGTTAATATACGTATGCGTGTATTATAGTCAACACTAAGTAATTTATAAACTAGTTCAACCCTTTGTTTCCGAGAAGAATAATCAACTTCGCAAATCTCGATCAAAACTTGAAAACGTGTATTGGTATGATATTTCAAAAACCATAATAATTGGAATGGGTACTCCCTCCGGATTGGTATATAATAGATTTTCTTGTTTTGATGTTTGACATTGATTCCTCCGTTCAAGTAAAGTAGCTTTCATAAATTTGAAAAACAATTGGTTCATAATTGAATTGTATTCTTTTTAACATATCTTCGTAAAAGAAGATATAATTCCATCATCTGAACCAACCAGCGAAGTAAAGTCTAGAAAAATAATAATTGTTTGGCTTAATTCACTTTTTTTTTGCTTTCTTCGAACCTTTTCCTTTCGCCAAAGAAAGGGCGTAGCACCAAATCTTGCCCACCAGTAGATAGAATACGAATAAGAATATTTTTTTAGGCCACCCATGAAGAAATAAAATGAAAATAACCGACCGAACTACGTCTACAAAATGCCAGTACTAAGCAGCTGCTTCAAAGCCAAAGTGACGCTTTTGGGTGGAATGGCCCAAATATCGACGAATACCACATATTGTTGGGAAAATAGTACCTATAATGGCATGAGAACCAGAAAATCCTGTGGCTTATAAATAAAGAGGTATAACCTGACAAATCGTGGTAAATAGTGAAAGGTGCTTCTATCCACATATCCCATTCCTCGAAGACCAATGTATACTAGAGCCAGCCACGAAGAGAATCTTTGATTATTTATATGTAAAATTATGTAATTTCTTCGAACCTCATGTTGTGACTAATAATGCCGAAGCTCGGAAAAGCTAATTTTTATCAAAAAGGCATTTATCGTCATATAAAGAGTGACCGTATTGATCTCATCCTTAAACAAAAAGTCAAATGATAATAAAAAAAACCTGTGAAGGGTTTTATTATCATTTGTTGTTCAGGCGCAAAGCCTGTCAAAGAAGAAAAAAATAATAATGAGTGGGAACAAAAACTAAGATAAAGGCACAATATAATCATAACCATCAAAACTGTCTTTGTAAAAGGGTGTAGCGCGGATAATTCGCAGAGAGAACCTCTAGAAAAATAAAGTTGAAGTCTTACTGAGCCCTGACAAAAAACCCTTGGACTTCCATACTTAAAATTGATAAGTAACGCAAGGGTTTAGTGGAACAATTTTTTGCGCCTTCTAGCACAACAATTTATTTTGTTGTTTATATTATGAAAAAACCATGAGGTTTGAAGAAAAAAGGCTCGAACGATTATTTTTCAGAATCATTCGAGCACGAACCCTAAAGAATATTGAAACACAAATAATATTGAAAACGCCATCATTAAGGCAGACAAAGCAGTAGCTTCAGTTGAAGCAAAACCTAGAATAGCATAACCAAATAATTGCTTAGCTAATGATGGATTTCGCGCAACAGAATGAGGTTCGGATAGGGGTTATTATCACGTTGCCTTTTAAAGCAATCAGAAGGTACCCATGATGCACGAAGCCCCCCCCCCGAGAGAACCGTGCATGATAGTTGCCCATCATACGGCTCCTCTTTTTTTTTCCATATCTTACTAGTTTTCCCTCTTATTTTGCCTAAGTATTTGCACCGGCCGTATCTAAGTGTTGGGTCAACCCCGGGTAATTGTAGACTATACGTGGAAGGCATAGTAGTAGTATCTATCAGTGCCAATTTGTAGCGTCCATACCTGTATCCTTCTGCCGCCGCCTCGGCCTGGTACGATTTCGTCTCTTCTACTGTCCATACCTTTCCGAATATGCTGCCAATGGTACATTTCTATGTCATCACTCGCACAACTGTCGCACCTGCTGCCACGAAGAAAAGTTGACTACTAGGTTAGCCGAGAGACTCAAGTCTTTTTGGTAGGACATCATCGACAGCATCTTGTCGGATGTCGGTAAGGAACCTTTTTCCCATGCGAGCTATTGTTGGGGAACCTGGAAACTTGGCGATTACCTCGCCCTCTCTGCTCAGGGCCTGCGGCCCCCTTGTGTATTTGACAATCACCTTTTTGGTGCTACATCGGTGCTTACTCGCCAGTGTGAATAAGGCTGACCATCTTACCTGGTAGTCCACCAGGCGTCGAACCAGATGAAAGTTGTCACAACAACGGTAGTAGCTGAGAAGTCCATGGGCTAGGGCTGAGAAGTAGGACACAATAGCTTCGTCCGAGTAATTGAGCATCGAAGTTAGTGTGGTGGGACGAGCTTGTGTAGGCTGGAGTATTCCTTTATTCCGTAGTTTCTCCGTGATCACCTCCATCGGAGCCAAGATACGCATAGGTGACACTCTTCTCCCCGTATTTGTCGCGAGAGATTTACGAACACCAAAGACAGAATCCATATTCTTTTGAATATTCTTTTGAATATTCTTTTGAAATCTAAAATTACGCCAGGTTCGAAGAAACTCATCGTCCAAGTACTTTTCTAAAAGCCTTGTAAGATGTGTATGGGCCTGCAGGATCTCTTCTGGAATTCCCGTACAAGATATGTTCAGAAACACATCTTTTTCCCTGGACAGGAGGTGCTGGACCGATTGTCTGGTTTCACCTCTGTCGATCTTTTCGAGGAGGAAATCCCTAGCAACCCTTCGTGCTTTTGTAGACATGGCATGTTCCGCAGCTCCCCAAGACGAAAGGTTATGTCTAGTCTTCCTCAGAGCCCATGTCCATGCACGAAGGGTTAGGTCCTTCAATTGATGGTCCCAACTCTCTTTCCGTATCTCCGCCCATTTATTAATGCGGGTCTTGCTTCGGCGGCGCTTTTCTATTTCCTTGGAGAAGCGTCTGGGCCATCTGCTGGCCGGGAGGGCTAATTCCATCCCAAGAAAGATTACCGATCCGCTAGCTATGTGCACATACGACGCCGAGCCTACTTCTAAGTGTAGATCGGATTTCAAGAACTGCGTAATCCTTTCTTGGATTCTCTCGACCAAATCTCTCGAGCCCGCAATACCGAGTAGAAATTCATCCGCGTAGCGCACGTACCGCACCCTTATCAAGCTTGGGTCCTTGTAGTTTTTATGTAGCAGGGGCAAAGCCCGACAGAATAAAACCGATTTTTTTTTCTGAGCCTTCGTATTTTCGTGTTCTTGTTGGATCCTCTCTATCTCCTGATCGAGCTTTTGTGGGTAGATGTTGCATGGTAGGGGTGACATGACGCTATCTTGTTGTAGGACTCCTGCTTGAGGCAAGGGTTCTCCTCGGTAATCATCGATAACCTCTGCCTTGAACAACTTCAGTATCAAATCCATAAACCGTTGATCATGGATTTCCTCCTGGATAATTGAGACTAGGCGGTGCCGGTCGATCGTGTCATAGCACTTTCTAATATCAAATTCAAGTAACCACGGAATTTCCATCCAAGTGTTTTTGATCTCCTCGAGCGCCGTGTGGCACCCTCGGGACGGACGGAATCCATGGGATGAATTGGAGAAGAGCGGCTCATATATTCTTTCAAGAGTCATATGCATTGCCTCTTGTACAATCAGGTCCCCCAGGTGGTCCCCCTCTCTCGTCAATGGCCTACTTTCGCCAAGTTTTGCTTTTGGGGTTATTCTATAAGCTAGAAAAAAATCTAGAGAAAAAGCTTGCATGGAAGAAGCTTGCATCTTCCCTCCCAGCCTTCGTTCCTTCTCGTGACCTTGGCGAATGAAGGCGTGCAGCTTTTTGTTTTCATAAAACGCAAGCGCATAAAACGCTTCGCGCTTTTTGGTGCGCAGCGCCCAAAGGTTCGCAAGAAGGAACGCATAGCGTTCTCTAACACGCAGCGGAGAATAAAACGCAAAGCTTATGATGGGTTTCGGTAAATTATTTTCTGGTCTGACCTGTTGAAACACATAAGAACCCCTTGTAAGGCTTTCTTGGGCTTTCCGGAACCATTCTGGGTTAATACTACTTTCTGGTGTATCTTCCTTAAGACCTTCCGGTGTATATTCCGCCGGGCCCCCTCCGGGCGTCATATTGCCCGGTTTCGACTTCAGCTTTTGGTAGGCCGCAATCAGTACGTTGTAGTCTGATATGATCTCTATCAGGTTCTCAAACTTCCCATTAGGTCCACGAGTAAGGTTGGTTAATTTCGCCAGGCAAGCAGCACCGGCTTCCTTTTGCGGAAAAAAGCCAGAACTACATTCCTCACTAAGGTAAAAGTCTAGGTAGTCATTATTACCACTTCCCCTTTTTGTGGCGGGTTTTCCATTCATCCCCAGATGTGTATTCCTGTCACCAGTACCATCTTTGTAGCTGTCATCCTTGCCAACCCGCCCAGCCTGAATAGTGCTCTCTAGGCCTAACCGACGTAAGTCGGTGACCACGGATTGTTCATTCCTCCCTAGGGGCTCCCTTTCACCGTTGATTCTCGGTGTACTTGAGTAGGGGCGGCAACCCGTGATGAGAATAAAAAACCCCAGTTCATAATAGGAGCGGCCATTGTCGAGATTAGTCCACCTACACTTATTAAACAAGCCACTTTCCGGACTCCGCGGCATGGCCTCTCCTAAGGAGTAGGCGGGAGTTGGATTACTGCCCGGGGCCCCGGCAGGACGCAAAGCGTCATCGGGTTTCAGAGGCGAAGCTCCGCACATCAAAGAATACCGATAGGGTTTGCCCCCCCAGTCAGAACCACACGTGCAAGTTTCCCCGCATGTGGCTCGTCCATGGCAACTTATTATTCAGCTTTTGCGGTTTATCGAGTGCTAAGTGTCGAGTTGAGAGATGCATCCTTTCTTGTCTCCGAGACACGGGTCAGTGACCCGGACACAACCTTGATCAGTCAAAAACTGGCCGGGTAGCAAAAAAGGGCATCTTGCCGTACGAGCAATACGCTAATTTACTCCTTACACGGGGCACCACGCAATTTCCCGTGCACCTCTACCTATGGCAGCGGTTACGGCATGGCGTGATCTGTTTCATAGATCGGGCTACAGCTCTGCCATAAATAAACAGGCCTTAAGTAAAGCAGTTAAAGCTGCTCTGTGCTACTGCAGAGTTCACGCTTCGCGCCTTTAGTTTTGAGGAGTCTGTCCGCACAATCCACACTACACCATCAACCCTTATAATACGGTTCCTCAAGTATAGTGACGTCATTGAATCGGGAAGCTTTTATGTTGTACTTTCCTATTGTTTTCAGAGAGTTGGGGTGGTATAGTGATGCTACCTCCTTGCCTTTTTTTATGATCCGCAGATTTGGACCAAACTTGTGGAAAGCAGCCTCGGCGGATCTTAAGCTATGTTTTCTGGCCAAGGTTAACGCGCAGGACTTTCTATAGATTGACACCACTTTCCAAAGAGAAGAGCGCTTGTTGACAAAAGAATAATAGTTGACAATGCCGCGTATTACCGACGAGAAGTGGGTCACAATTTGTTCGTCCTCTGAGGCCGCCAACCGTTGATGGAAGGTTGCTCGGATTAAGCCCTTGGCATTCAGTTTTCCGTATCCGCGCTCTACGGCTTTGGTTAGTAAGTCCTTAATGGGCGCGATTAGTTGTGGACGTGTGATCGATCGGAGTCTAACTCGTTTGACGTCGGATACCTCGTCAGTGCTTCTGGGTTTCACACTTCCGGTGCCATAATACGTTACTAAGGTGCCTAAGTATTTGGCTATCTCGGACTTTGCATTTATTAGAGGACTCCTCTGTTCGTTTATCTCCAGTTTTAGTTTTTGCTGGAGGAACTTTTGCACGGCCTTCCGGATGTTCAGGGCTTCTTCTTTGCTACCTATAATACCTAACATAACTTCGTCTGCGTATCGGAGGTACTTGAGTCTCGCTGCGCCCTCGTGGTCCGGTTCGTGGCTAGGTTTATTTGTTCCGATCCACCTAAAGTGTTTAATATTTGTCATAGCCTGCCATAATTGTGGATAATCTTCTAATACAGCCTTGTACTTTATGTCCAGATTTAGCCTATTATTATAATATTCTGCCGACGCGGGGTACATACCCCTTACATTGTACTTGGGTATGAGTACGTCTTCGACGTAGCAATCCAGCGGATGTAGGAAAATATTGGCACAAAGCGGGGATATGATTGAACCCCGCGGGACTCCTCCTTCTGTGTTGTATTGCATTCGATTGGTTGGGTTGTATACATCAACGTATCCTGCGTTGTTATGGTCGATCAAGGGGTCTCCCACCTGGTGGCCGCCAATTCAGAACCGTACGTGACAGTTTTCCGTCCTACGGCTCCTTGCATCCGATCGAGCCAGTTTCCTGAGGTACTTCTGTTCCCGATTCAACTTTAATTGAAAGGGTTGCGACTTAGAGACACATATTTGAATTGATTTCAGTCCAGGTTTCTCATCTTCCGTTGAAGATATATGTCTCTCCCCTTCGTCTGCGGATGCGGGGACAATTCAGCAGCATATCCCGACCCGCCCGCCGGGCCAAGCTTTTTGTCCTATCCCATCCCTGCCCACCCTGCGGTTGGCCCTTCTGAGTGTAACCTCAGAGGTGTGCAGGGTTACCCAGTTCCGGGTTTCCATGACTCCTTGGACCGTAAGGCTCCCGCTCTACGCCGGAGGCGCGTTGAAAGAACGAGAAAGGACCTCTTATTCCTCTCCCTCGGGCCACTCTCCGATGTTCCGGATGGCGGGGTTTCCTATTATATATAAGAGTAGGAAGCAATACCACCCCGCTTGCGAGTTGCGACGCTTCAAATGCTGCGGTTTATTAATTAGCCTTCAGAGGTGTAATACCCGCACTGTGATATTCACCCAGACAATACCAAAGGTAGGTAGGTATTGTCACGCCCTTGCTCGAGATGCTTCGTTCCCCACTATCTAGGGCCCGCTTTGCGTTCTGTTGTTGGCACTCAAAAGTGAGTGGGAAACGCAAAGCGTTCTCTCGATGAGGGTTCTTCTTCCCTTTTATACCCAGCTTCACACCCTTGGATGCCACTCCAAACGCGTGTGGGTACGCTGTTACCCCGTCTCGGGGGAGAAGGACTTTCACCTTCATGGAAACTCAGTTCGCTCACTCTATCATCCCGGTGCGGATGTATGCTGAGCAAAGCGCACAGGTATAACTCATCGTCATCCTGTGAACAGGTCGCACAAGAAGCTTTCGCATAAGATCCTGCAATGCTTTAGATTGCAGTACTGGTTCCATTTCCTTAAGTAGCAAATCGTGATGTATCTTGTCAAAGTCTTTCTTAATGTCGATTTGTACAAGCCAAGTCATTGCCGTCCACGAGTATCGTAGGTCTAGTAGGGCCGTATGACAGCTTCTTCCTGGGCGGAATCCGTGGCTTGAGTCTCTGAAAAGAGGCTCGAATAAGGGTTCCACCAATCCTTTAAAGGTGGATTGCACAACTTTGTCAACCGTCGAGGCAACAGAAAGGGGCCTACTACCGCCATTCGGTTTAGGAATCATAATCCGTTCGGCTGTTTTTGGAGCATAAGTTTGCCTTCTCAACTCAGAGGATAGTTTTGCAAGGCCCTTGTCAGTCATATTTGCTTTGGTTCTTCCGTCAATTCCGGGGGCTACATTTCCTCTTAGCCTTTCGTAGCCAGCCCTAAGGTTGTCTATGTTGTAGATGTCCTCATACGAGACGCGACCAGTCGCAGTAGGCATCACCGGTTCAGACTTACCTTTATTGGCATTGGTTTTGCTATTCGCTTTTGCTGATTTTGCCATCCCTTTCAGCCGCGGACGCACCGCGCCTTGGAGGGGTAGCGCATTACCATCTACAGCCCTTTCCTCAGAGTATTTCACATTACGGGCATCGTCGTATGCGCAACTTAGTTTGCCCTGTGTATCCCCCGGAGTACTTATGACTGATCTGTCACCCATTTCATTTTTGGTTATACCTCGGTCCCCTGGGCTTTGGCAACTAGGTGCTAGCCGGGTCCATTGGGGTGATCCCTCGCTTTCACGTTTGAGTGTTTGTTCGTTGTTTAGGTTGTTGAGTGTATTTTTCTGCTTATTGCAGTTCCCCCCGGAGGTTTGTTCGCACCAAGGGTTTAGTTGGGCCTTCGTGCCTTCCGGGCCACCCTGGTTGGAGGGGGTAACGCTTGACCTTGATGCACTCGTGATAACCGTGCGACGAAACTCGGCCAGACCCCATGCTAGGGTTCCCTGCGATCCGTTCCCGCTACAGGTTAGGGGGCCGCCCGTGCGATGATCTGTGAACCTTCGCTGATCCAAACGCGCTCTGACGAGGCGCACACTAAAAACGTTTCCAATACCTACAGCAGCCCCCGCTGAAGCAATGGTAGCGGCTCCTGCTCCAATGTTAACCTAAGCCACTCCATTGCTGGCGCAGCTCGGCTTCCGAACCGTACGTGAGCCTACGGCCTCATACGGCTCTTCTCATATTTCTGCCTCTTCGCAAGTCTCGGCCTGGTAACAGTGTTTTTTATGCATCAAATGAGGGTTTGCGTAGGTGTCCTGCTACGCCGCCCTCCGCTTCGGGAGTAGTGTAATCCACCAACCACCCTATGCGAAGGAAAAAAAACGAAAGAATTACCCGACAACAATAGCCTTCGGCACTGGTTAATAAGCCTTCCAGCACCTTTTAATAATAGCCTAAGCTATCGCTCGGAGGCCTCCGCAGTATTTGAGTACAGATTGGCCGGGACTTGCATACGTACCTCCAATAAGCTGCTTTTTTTTTTTCATTTTTTCCTAGTGGTCTTTACCCTAGTGGGCCGAGTTGGGATAAATAAAAAGCTAGCCACATGTCCATTATACAAACGGACCCAGAAAAGGCGAAGGAAAACGCCGGTCCCCGTGTGGACCCCCCCTTCAATAAAGCCTTCCCCACCCCCCTCTTCGTTAACCTTCAACGCCCTTTTTTCTGATCGCTACTTGGTTCGCTTGGCTTTTTTTGGGGGGGGTGGGGTACGTTAGACAATAGGCTAACGAAGACAAAGAGATAGAAGATTTTATGTTGGCTGAACAAAGGCCGACCGAAGGTTTGCGGCGGATGGGTTGCGCACTTCCATCTCACTGCAATTGCGCCATCTCCCATCAAGGGCTCTCCGGTGGTGATAATTTACTCTGTGGCCTGCCTTTGTTACGGCACGCGCCGCACAGGTATCAAGCGGCCCGTACTCTTCCACCTAACGCAGAGTGCTGCCCGCATTAACCATGGTCATTCTGTCGCGAAGCCTGAGAGATCCTGGATTGTAGTCTGAACACATACAAAACGAGATACCTTTGACCAGAGCGCAGCAGCAGTGGCCTTTGGAGATTTGAATATTATTCGAACCCCTCAATTTACATCTTTTTTCTTCTTCGAGATTATGAGTCTCCGAGTGGGCTTATTACAATAATTACAAGCGCGCATTTGCTTTTTGGAGAATCCTGCTATCAATGAACATGTGGCCTGGCAAAGCCTACCCTACGATCATTCGTTTGGAGTTCGGGGTAGTTACACCGTTCCCGCATCGGATTATGTAGAAGGTCCGAGATACGAGCTAGACTTCGGGAGGTTGAACACGAACGTAGGAGGTAGTGTACGCAACTACTTCCCAGACCTCTCTTTTCGTATTCCTAGAATGCCTTGGGGCTTTAGAAATCGAGCTAATGCCAACTGTTCCTCATTCGTGGTCTAGCCCCCAGTAAGGGTTCATCATACCGAGGGTGATCGGGCACCGAAGCTTCAACTCGTTCACGAAAGTGTTCCTCTCGGTCTTCTTCCTGCGAACATTATGCTATGAATTATGGGGTTGCCACTCCCATGTAATAATGATCGAGAGTTGGCGGGACATTACCGCGCGACAGGGATTACAGCTGCATCCGACGAGAGTTAGATTACTAAGTTCCGGCTTAGAAAGAGATATTATTTTCACCCTCCATCACTTTCAAGCTTGTAGTAGACCAACGGGTCGCGCTAATTTTGCACCTTCTAGCATAACAAATTACTTTTGTTTTTACATAAAACCATGATCATGATGAAAGGCTCGAACCATTTCTAAAAAGAATTCTGGCACGAAACTCAAATAGAAAATACGAATGATTAAAAACGCCATGATTTTGGCTGCCAAAACATTAGCCTATCACCGCCGCCCAAATAAATAAATTACCTACTTTGAAATTCCCTCTATAATACCCTTGATCGCACTTTTAGCGGCTCTAAAAACCCCACCCTCAATTTGATATGTGTAATAGATGGTCCAATTTCATGCCAAGACTGTTCCCGTATTTTTTGCGGCGATTCCTCGGGTGTTTTATGAAAGTCCGGGGACCTACCTCCCCAAGTGCTTAACTATATTGTCGGCGTTCTGATTAACTTTCCAGTCATTAACGAGATTGTCCGCGAAACAAAATAATTAAAAGACAAGGCAAGTTAATTCAATGGCGTCTCACTACGGTAATAAAAGGTGCGTTACCCACCCTAATAATAAGTTTCTCTACACCAAATTGGAGTTTGAGCCATTCATAGAATGGAGGGCCGAAGGACAAATGGTGTTAGTAAAAGTAATGCCGTTCAAAAAAAAGGTACCAGTGTATTACACAAAACTTTGGGAACTCGGCCGCCGCGATCAACAAGGAGGTCGTATAATAAAATGGGAGCACGAAATAAAAGTAACTCAACCAAAGCTCGAGTTCATTAACACATAAACAAAGTATAAGATGAATATGCATATAATACATTGAAAAAAAAACCATAATCGAATCGTGCAACCCTTCCATATATATGAAGGTTTTGATGAAAAAATTGAAACATCTGTTTTTACCCCCGAGACGATGACGCGGCGAAGCACAGGATGACATAATAATTCCGGAAGTATACACTTTGGATAATTCTAGGAAAGAACCCCAATCCACCAGAAATGACGAACTCCATTACTCGGATGATAGCGCAACGCTAATTAAAGAAAAATTACTAGAAGAATAAACCAATAAAAATGGAAAATAAGAAAAGAAAAAAAAGACAAATAATGATAGGTAAGGCTAAGACTATCAGAAAAGGAAAGGAATACTAAACAAAACCATAGTGGCTAAGAAAGCCGCCCCGCCGGATATTCTTTGGGGAATAAGAAGGGTCGGAGTAAGCTGTGGCTTATAAAGAAATGGTGGGGGGGATTAGGTAAGGGTCGATTGATTTTCATGTTTCTAGTTGACTTCTTTTACTCAAGGTGACAGGATTTGAACCTATAACCCTCTGCGCCCAAAGCAGATGCGCTACCAAATTGCGCTACACCTTGGCTTATTTATCCCCCAAGAATATTATTCTATTAATGCTGGCGGATGTGATCAATCAACATAAAGAAGAAAAAAGGCTAAGAACCGGGAAATAAATAGTGTTTCAGCATATGTTCGCAAAGGCGGCCAGAGTAAGGGCCCTCTCTAGGTTATTCCTCGTCCACACCGCAATTTAGCCATGCCATTACTATGTAATTACATTAGCCATGCCTTTACAATGTAATTACATTAGCCATGCCATTACTATGTTCCTAGATGCCTTGTTGGAGTAGGGCTCGAACCTACAACACTCAGATTATGAGGCGCGGGAGGTGACCGTGAATAATTTACCGTGGCTGGAAAAGGCCCCGGCACCTTTTCCTTTGCCGTTTAAGAAAAATCTCCAGAGATGGAGGTTAGCCCCCATTCTGAAAATGTGTAAGAGAACAAAAGAAAGCTGAGAGGAGATCTCCGATACTTCTTTTCTAAATGCGGCGGATTTCTCCGTAACAAGTAACCATTTGAAGTGGCTAGCCGTTACACGTAGCGGGCCGGTCGACATTAATCCTATTCTGGCGGGAGCAGGGGTCGAACCTGCAATCTTCAGATCATGAGCCTGACAAGTTAACCATTACTCTATCCCGCTCACCTTATAAAGGACGAAGATGGGAAAGCAAGACGCGAAAAAAAAAAAACGAAAGGAGGTTCGAATATGGTCTAATCTAAGGGATACCCCAAAAATAAACAAAATCATCAAACTCTTTCGAAAACTGTTTTTTAAGAGACAGTTATGAACAGAGTCGTGTTTCAATATCTTTAGTAATAATGAACTGTTTATTTATGTCATTCATAATAGAAAGTTGTCATTCTGTTTGGCAAGATTAACCAATTATTTATGTTCTAAAATTTTTTTTGTTCCTCCATCGATTTGAAAGCGTCCTTCCGCCCCCTACCCCGCCGGCCCCTACCCCCTTCGTTAACCCTCAACAGCCTTGCTAAATATGCCTAGGCATCCATCCAAAATAGAGTGAAAAAGAGTACATTGCTTATATTATATGATTCTAGATAAGCAATTTTGTCAATTTAAGAAATTATATATGATTCCTGAGAAAATTTTGTCAATCTAAAACATATTTGCGAGAGTAAGAGCAAGCAGCCATCTCCGTCCGCTGCCCTTCTCACAGAACTGTACGTGAACGTTACCGCGGCGCGGCTCCCAACCCCAAGTCTAGTCGAGTAGTTTTGTTCGGTTTTACCTAAAAAAAGGAAATTTTTGAGGAAGGAATACACCCCAAAGTAACCTATTCCCTCTGCTGCGTAACATTTACCTACACGAACCGAATATGGAAGTGGGTCGGTTGCAGAAAGAGCTATCGACAGGAAAAGTCACCGCACAAAACCCGATTACTCGAAGGTGCGGCGGCTTGGTAGGAAAGTCATAAAAGGACTCGGGAACAACCCAGAGGTTATGGAATGCAAAAATTGGAGGAGGTTGCGATTGGTAAGAAAGCTGCGCATAACCCACCGGAACTTTAGGGCTCCGAAGTTTGTAAAGGTTAAATATGCTCGCTACGCAGACGACTTCATTACAGGTGTGGCGTGGAGCCCACCCAGGCGATAGCCAATAAGGGATACTAGCTCGGGTACAAGCAGTTCCTCCAATCAGATTGAGAATTATCGATCCTACCCGGATAAACTGGAATGCGTCATGTCGTGTCTGACCATGCCCCTCCCTTGGAGTGCTCATTGAGATTCCAAACACCAAAAAACGCGCCGATTGTAAAGTCGGCCAAGATTAGGGCAGCAAAGAAGAGGAAAGCACACGCTCTGCGAATCCACCCACCGTAACCTCCTCGTGGCGAGGTGGGAAAGAAAGTGGCCGTCGAATTGTACTTAATAAGTGCTGGGCCGTCGCGTATGGCAAGCCTAGGAAGTTGATGTAAGTCCAGCGGGCGAAAGAAACAACCACAGAAGCGGCTAAGCTGTTCCTGGAAAAATGCAAGCTTAAGCAGCAAGGGGATAATAGCTGGAGTAGTGGCAGGGAGGAGGGTTTATCCTCCTTTGTGAGAATGTACGTGGAAGCCGCTATAGATAGTAGTTTTTACCAAAGGAAATGTGTGATCCGTTTCGTCAGCTCAGTGAAGGATTGAGCGCGAAGGCGCAGGCCAGAAGGAAATGTCTATGGTCTTTATGCCTTGAAGAATTAAAATAGTCCGCTACCCACGGGAAGTAGGTTATATCAAAACGCACTGCTGGGTAGATCCTATCTTCCCGCAGGCCCACATAAAAACAGGATTATGGACAAACTACATCAAAGGGGCTTAGTGGATTCCAGAGATAAACCCACAAAAGTAAGCGTGATCTTGGACCAGGAGGACGGGGTAAGATTTTTCGGTTCCGCGGTATAGCACTAGTTAAACGTTCTGATGCTCGAAATATTCAATTTAAAAGCAGCTAGATATCAAGAATTACCGGGATTCCAAAATTATTTACCATTTTAAAGCCTGTTGTCGAGGTAAATTTGCTAAAGGTTTAAATATTCCTTTTGTTTCTTTTTTTCCAAACTCCTTTACGAAGTAGAAGGGGGAGTGTCAAAGGGCAAACTCTAAAATTTTGCCTTTTGAGAGCTGGAAAGAAAAATTAAATGGGTCAATTTTACTGGTAACTCTAAAAATTCGTCCTTTGAGAGCTGGAAAGAAAAATTAAATGGGTCAAAATAATTCCCGGGTAACTCTCATACTTTCTCCTTCGAAAACTCATCCGGAAAATAAAAATGCAATGGGTTAAAAGAATCGGGAAAACACTTTACATACAAAATATTCGAAGTCAAGCGCGTTGCGTCCTTGAGGGGGTTTTTGACCAATTATACGATCAATCGTATCTTAATATTCCAGGATAAAGCCCTGCCTATTTTAGCCCCGCCTTATTTGTTGGTATTCCTGGGATTGTTGCTAGTCTTGGGAAAAGCCCTCAAATTTGCTGTTTAGGAAAAGCTCTATTAATTCGTATTGGTTTTTTAAAGAAAAAACCCGCCTTTTCGTATTCGCTGGTACTTCAGAAAAAAACATCTCTCACTTATTCTCTCCTCCCTTCTCACAACTTGCTAATACAAAAGAAACGGGCAAGGTTTTTTATTTATTTTCCAATGGAATTAAGGTCGAGCAGTGCTAATTGAGGTCGGTCGAGCAAGCGTATTTCTTCTTCCTAGACCTGGGCTTTGTAAAAGTATTATAATGGCATTCTAATGCGTTTTTAGGCGGGTTAATCCACTTTCCTTTAACCCAACTTTTCTTCTCAGGGTATAGAAATGCAAGGTATACTATTTTATCTATCCCAGCCTTTCGGTCGAGTTTAGAAAAGGCCATACATACTTGGGTATAATAGAGTTGGAAATAATTCGGTGTGCAGGCACTAGAGCTACATGTACCCCTTTCTCGGAGCACGGAAAAAATTTGGAACATTACGTGTCATTAAACAAAATGACAATGAATCTTTCTCCATTTCTATTTATTCTTCAATGAAACCGCGTTCCTCTCAAGCTTGTTTGCTCTGTTTAGAGCCATAATAACTCTAAATTTTAGGGCCGAAGGCCGGGTGTCATCATAACTTTTATTCAAAATCGGATATTCTTGATGACAGATTACGCAACAACTAGCTCTACATTAAATTAAGATGCCTCTAAAAAGATGCTGCTTTGGTGACAAAGCGGCATCTGCTCTTATAGTTAGTATCTCGTCCAAGCCGCGCGGTAGGTGGTCTGGTATTTGGGGGTTAAATATCCGTCCTCCCACCAAACTGGTTGGATTTCAGGAACACTCTCACATTACTGGTCATTCTCGACACGAGCTATACGTGCATAGGATCCTAGGACTCCTCCTCCAATAGTACCATAATCCGAAGAGAAGGATGCAATAGGGGGCGGGCCTCCTCATCAGGCGATCCCCAAGAACTAAGTACTGAGATACTTATACTCCTAGAGCAGGCGGTCTGTGAGGATTACTTGTACAGAGTCAGTGCACCCATAATTTAACAGAATGGTTTATACAATCAGCCTCTCTAAGTGTACCTTCAAATCTCGGTTATAAATTGTGGGAGGATCCTAAGGTATGCCTAAGTATCGAGTAGCTCCTAGTAGTTCTTCCACTCTCTGTTCAGTCTTTAATTCAAGGCCAGCACGCCCGGCTCGTGGCCCCAAGGGCTTCTATGGCCTCCAATAAAGCACCTGCCCTATTTATTATAATGAGCCCTTAAGTAATTAATAAATTCTTGGATTGTAGAAAAGCTTTCTCTCAACCGGCCATTAGTGGCGAGCTGTACGGTGTCTCGGAAGCTAACCCACTTCTATTAGCGGTACCCAACCCCCCATCCTGAGAGAGCCGGAGCAGCCATTGTGGCGACCCCAGCCCGGAAAGTACCGTTAAATACCAGGGGCGCTCAGCACCTGGCCCTGAATTTGTACTTTTCTAATCTCCTAGAGCATTAATGGCTCTTGAGAACTACTCAGTGATCTTCGATAGATCATTGCCGGTACCTGGTGGTGTAACAGGTTCGATTACAAAGAGCTGTCCCTTATTAGCTAGGAATGAAATAGAGCCTAAACCCAGAGGGCAATAATACCTCTGAGGAAGAGGTGGTAGCTCCAGTCTTTCCTATTGCGTTTATACTGTTCAAGTCAATTTAGCCCCAAGTATGAATATTATAAGGTCTTGTTGGCTTCGAGAAGAGTGGCCATGTCCTTTAACTTTCGGGTTATTATTTATATGCAGTTTATCATATTGAGTATAAGAAGTTCCTAACTAATTCAAGCGTTTCATGAGGTCTTGGTTTCTCATCAAATCATCCAAACTGATTATAAATTGGCCCATGAATCAGCAAATAGCTTTGATAGAAAAAGTTTCTCAGTCATCTTTTATATATGTTTTACTTTAAAACTGCATGACCTAATAAGTAGGCCTACCTTGTTATTCAAGGCTGCTGGATTTTAGGTGGTGCCAGTTTTGCACCCGCACTATTACGAATATATATTTATTACGGGAGCAGGATTTGAACCTGCACAATCCAGATGATGAACTTGGCGAGCCTCCATTATTCTTTTCCACACTCTTAAAGAATTAATTACCCCAGTTCCTAAGCTTGTTAGCTTACTGTACTTACTGGTTAAAGGTCCAGGGCGTTACCCATAACAACTCTTTGGATTTCTCCATCTTTCCCAAAATGCTCATTTAAATCTATTTGGTTAATTTATTGATGGTGTTTGTAACTTCGTCACTGCCCTACTTTTTTTTTCAACCCCTTTTAATCCTTCGTCTTTCACCAGCGGTACTAACATCCTTGTGAATTTCATCAACTACAACCACCTACAGGCTCCTTTCCTTCGCTTTACTCTATGTACTGTTTAACTTCGGGGAACCTGAACTCAGCGGGAAGCTACCTCGCAGCACTAATTACGTCTATGCCGATAAAATCCTCTGGAATACTTTAATCACCATCGTAGGACTCTTTCATCTTTCATTTAACCGAAAGCGAAATCCTGCTCTCTTTCTAGTAGGAGATCCAAATGCGTACAAAACCTTTCTTTTAAAATCCATTCTTGAGAAAACTTGAAATGAACATCAAGTTCATTTTCTATCAAGATAAGGTGGACGATTCACTTTCAGTTTCTTAGCCAAAAACCAGAAGGGTTTCCTTTTTATAGATGACATTCTTGGGGATGATTCGGGCATACACTGTGGCGATCTTATTAACCTTCCTGATGCAATGCCTATCGAGGTTGAACAAAAATTTCAACCATCGAAGCAAATCGCCCGGAAACCTGGCTATTACTGGAAATGCACCTATTATTCAAGGTTCTCTAACCTTTAATGATGACAACCAACTTCCGGACACCGTCAGAAAAGCTTTAAGCAAACGCCTTAATTAGGAAATCCTCAATTTTACTCTGAAAAGGGATAGTATTCACACTCCCTCCCAACAACAACTTTTATCTTTCCCATCCTTTGCCTTTAGCATTTTAGCTAATGCTATATTCTTAAAACATCATGGTATCACTTTCCTTCATATAGCAAAACCATGGCTACTCTTTGATCATTCATCGTACCCATCCCATGACCAATATGATAAATTAGGAATTACTCTTTTTCAGAAATCCATGAAAAAAATCTCTTCAGAAATAATCCCAACTTTTTGTTGGGAAAGTCTAGGCTTTTTTCCCTCTCGCACACAACGGAGTAAGCACCATAAATAATTTGGCCGAAATAGAAAGGTCAATTCGGGGTCTTGAGAAAAGTATCCCTAATTCGAAAAAAACATAACGTTTCGAAAAAGGCTGAACTCCCAACAAATAAATACAAAAAGAAACACTTGAAACAAGCTTGAATTCCATAGTTTTAGTACAACCTTTATAATTTGCCATTTGATCATAAAAGCAAAAGCCATTGCTGTATGAATGGAAATTAAGGCGAAGCAAGCCAGTACAGCAAATACCTTCAGGTCAAACCATAGCCTTAAGGGGGTAATATGAGAAAATACCTCCCCCCTCCCCAGTCGAGTGCCCCCGGGCCCTAGCCTTGGTAGAATTAGAAGGGTGGAAAAGAATTCGTGGCTAAAACCCTTTAGCAAGGACACTTGAAGATGTTGCTTCATCATCTCGTAATTCTACTTGTTTATTTTTTTTCTGGGTTAGACCTTTCGGACCTTCTCCTCCGTCCAATATTAGGTCCGAAAGGGCAGAGCTTTTGCTGTTTTGTCGCTTCTGTTCAGTAAGAGGGTGAGTTTTCGCCCAGGGGCACTTTCTCCTCTTTAGTTACTGTGGCAGTGGCAAGCCGGGCTTGTGTTCGAATTTGTAATGGTTTTTACATAAGGTGGAAAAAAAAAATGCTTGCTTGTCTCAAGAAATTACTTCAAATGCTTGTATAAATAAATTACTTCTTAGGAATTGAATCAGAAATATGTTTGTAAACCCGGCCCCTCTCTCTTAGATATATCTGCAATAATATTTTTTTTGGCTCTTTTTTTGCAGCACCTTTAATAACTTCAGCGTAATTCTTAGCATCGAACCTATTTTTGTAGGATTGACTTCACTCACGAGAAGCGTCAACTGTGACCATTAGTGCCACATTTACCAGGTTCTGTGTAGTCCAGGCCGGGTGATTACCGTTTTTTTTCTATTACGTATTTCTTTCCAAGTAGATCGTATACATCCTTCCAAATTGGGGTGTTTTTTAGTAGTAGATAGAATACAATCGAAGATGCTGAAGCGTAAGCCCAAGCTAAAAAGGGTTGGTAAGATCCAAATCATGAAATAAAAAAAAAGATTAGAGTCTATATATGGTAAATCTGAAAACTTCCTCCATAAGGAAATAAGACCATAAAGTATAGAACGTGTCCAATAGCGTGGTCACTGAATAAAGTTAACAACCTTCATTATTTCGAACCTAAGCCTTATTAGGGTTTAATATTAAAGATACGGAATGATTAAAGATCGCATGAGATTACCCGTATGGATGATGTGAAAGTTCCAAGATTTGTTCTGCTTGGCCGGATCTTCTCAGCCCTAACGGGCTGAGGTAACCTTAGCACTTCATAATAATTAAAAGGATAATTTTTTTTTTCGAAAAATCATGGGGACCCGTGGAGGCTTCGCCCTGCTGCCCTCGCCGCCCCCCCCCCTTCGATTAACCTTCGTTAACCTTTTTGCTCGATGTCTTCCTTCAATACAAAATATGAGGGAATCTTAAGTTAGGGTTCATATCTGTGTGGGGCCGAATCCCGCATTCTCATGTCTACTGATCTTATTTGCTTGCGCTGGGCGTCTATAACCTGGCAAATCATTGTAAGATCTTCCCCGACATCAATAATGCATCTCATAAAGAAGGGTACTAGTTCACAAGCATCGGAGGCAAAAGCCCGAGTTTAAATTTATTGTAAATTCGATCTTACAGATCTCGTCCAATCTCTTGTTCGAGGTTGTCATGGTCAGCTTCATCTAGCAGCTCCCTGCAAGGCTTATCCAAAAGTTACCCGCAAAGTTGCTCTAGGAGTTCCCTGCGAAGTTAATCCAAATGCAATCGAACCAATGCATCAAGATACACAGTGTCAAATTTCGCCGTGTCGAAATCTTCACCTTCCGAGTTTTTGCCATGGGAAGTATGAGTACGAAGAAGTAGAACACGTGGTTGATTGATAATGAGTACCTGGGAACAATAGAGCGCCCCGGTTTTTCTTAAAGGTACCAGGCCCTTAACCCCTCGCAATATTAAGTTCGACATTGTTTTATTTCCTTCTTTTCCAAGAAGAACACAGGGATTTGAACCTCACCATGATATTATACGGAAATAGACCCATAGGTCATCCGGAAGAACTGTTCCTGTTATATTTAGCAATGGATTTAATCAATCACAACGGTTGCTGCGAATGCTACAGCTGAAGCGGAAGCTACTGCTGATAAAGCAATACTGCTAAGGCAAGGACTACAATTACAGCTACAGCCGCAGTTACAGATGGGGCTACCGCTACAGCTGGAGTTACTGTTAAGGTAGGGGCCGCCGCAGCTAGAACTACTGCTGCTAAGGCAAGGGCTGCAGCTACAGCTACAGCCACAGCTTACAGATGGGGCTACTGCTACAGCTAGAGCTACTATAATAGCTGTAGCAATGGAAATGTCAGATATGTCGTAAGCAAAGGCTATTTCAAAAGCAATGACTATAATAATATAAGCTATGGCCTGAACAAGCTATGGCTTTTCCGAGGCTTTTATAGCTACGTTTAAAGCTATGGCTTGGAGGAAGCTTTTAAAGCTGCTATGACTTTCTCTAGAGCTACTTGTTATAGATGTGGCTTCGTCAGCAAAAATGCAAAAATTATTGTTCTGGTGACCGCCGAAAGAACATCAAAATAAAATCCATGCTTAAAGAGCTACTTCTAAACAATAAAACTTTTAAACTATAACCAAGAAAGGACTACTTCAAAGCTATTTCTCAAGCTTTCCCTCCGATGGCTAGAGTAATAAGCTATGGCTATTTCGAAAAGGCTATGTCTAAGCCATGGCTTGAATAAAGCTATGGCTAGAATAAGCTATGGCTAGAATAAGCTTATGTGTATATCACAAACAAGTTGGCTTTTCGCCTCAAACGTCGTCGGGCTTTATTCAATTCTGGGTAGATTGCTCAGCCCATAGAAAGCTGAGCTTTTTATCATTCTTCTTCAAGCTCGTCTTAACGAATTATAACTGGCTCGGTTCAACTGATGATGCTATGGCATAGATCACAAACAACAGACTGGCTTAGGCTATTAACGCTATAGCATAGGTGACAAACGAATTTACTTAGGCTCAAGTTCGAGAAAAAATGGAAAAGATCTATTTTACGTACGGTACTTAGGCTCAAGTTTGGGAATGAAGAAAAAGATCTATTTTACGTATGGTTTGGAGCAACAGCATTGGGATCAGGACTGAATTAATACCAAAGAAGCTAAGTAGGACACCCAAGTGCCAATTTGCCAAAGGACAATCATCTACTGGTAGGCAATTCCCAAATGACAATCATCTACTGGTAGGCAAGAACGTTCCACGACTAAAATATGAGGACGTCAAAATAAGGAACGAAAAAAAAAAAAATAGCAGAACAATCGATGATAAATTCGCAGTGCAAACAACGAAGAAGAGCAGGGCGAAGCCTCAAGAAAAAAAGCACTAACAGACGAGCCAGCCCGGGGGAAATTCATGAATAAAGATCGCGCCCCCATATACGAACTTTCAGGTTCACTTAGAGATACAGGGGTACTTATTCTTAGGCTAAATTTAAGATGGAGTGAAGATTTTTGTTGGCTTTGCAAAGCCAAGGCTCCAATTTATGTCCTTTCTATCCACCTGGTAATTTTTGTCCTTCTAGGAAAGATTCCACCTGGGATTCGCTAATAAACTTGTCGTCCGCCCCGGCGCAACAAGGAACCAAGTCACGCTGCGCTGCCAAGCTTTGTTTATTCACCACGAACTTTACTGAAACAAACCCAACGGGTTTTCCCTCTGATTCCTCTCTTGTCTTTTTTATTATTCTTTCTATTTATAGTCCTATCCTTTATTCCGACGAAGCCATGCGAAGCATCGATTATCTAGACGCCGCAACGATGTGACGCATCAATAATTATTCCTCCGCTTATTTTTCCTCAGCAAAGACAAGGAGCGATCATACAATCTTTTATTTAATTACAGCCTCCCTTTATACATAATTTTATGTCTTTATGGATTACATAATGAAGATTCTTGTAGAGGAGATTCCACTTTGCCTTCTCTAATGATACATTCTTCGGATAATACACTTACCGACGGTTCCGAAGGTTCCGAAAGTTTCGAAGGGTTTCGGAATTTTTTGAAAAATACTGAAAGGATGGAGACTTACTTTTGTGGTCCCTCCCTTCAAGAGATTCAAGAGAATTAGCATTTTATGAAAGGCACTTACTCTGGAACTAACTCCCAGGCCGTCAGAAAATACGTTTTCTGACGAAGTGACTTACCTTGCCAATTGCCCATTTACGGAGGGACTTGTTTTGCCAATTGCCTATTTATTAGTGAATTCTTGGTGACATTCAAACGAGCCTGGTTACCATTATTAAATCAACGGGTAACCTTAGCGAAGCGGCGAAGGATCGGGGATCAAATAATTTCCTGAGCCAAACAAGGAATTCCTTCTCTCCCGAGCCGACGCAACCTATTCTTTCCCGAGAGAAGACACCCATTCTTACCTTTGATTTTGTGTTTTCTTTCGCTTCTTTTTCTTCTCCATCCAGAAAAAATCGACGAATCATTGAACTCTGTAAAGCAACAGCGGAGTGATATGAGTCAATCGGTCGTTTATGAAATCGATGCAGTAGATAAAAGCTCCAAAGCGTGTGAACAACAAATCGAATAAATCTCGCTCGAGTTTACTCAAGAACGTTTCGAAAGATGTGGAGGAACGTCTGATTGAACCCGTGGGTAAGATTCGTTCTTCAGTAAAAAACGTTGAAGGAAAGGTAACGCACTGGCAATAATACGATAGACAGGACTATAAATCGTGTAAATCCGCTGATAAGTCGTGTTACTCACGTAAGTCCCACCCCTAGGGGGGATGTAAGGAATTACTATATAAACAAGCGAACCGCGTGTATTTCGTTTCATGACAGATCGATTGGGTGGTAACGCTTCTTTACCGAAGAGTACGTAACGCTTTACCGAAGAGTACCGCCAGAACTTCTACAAGCTCAAACAAAGGTAACAAAGGTAACAATGGCGGATTTACCTCCGAGCTGCAGTGCAAAAGTAAAGATTGTCGCAAGCACTTTGGTTTATTGGAATTGCTGATGTAATCATAAGCGGATTAGCGAAGGTAGAAGTAGGTGTATCATAAACAAATTGGCAGGGTAGAAAAAAAGCAGGGATGTCATAATCGAATAAATGGGGAAGAAAAGGGTTGAAGACTCGAATGTGTGGGGAGAAAAGCTAGGAGAGTTCTCAATTGCCGTCAGGCTTTATTTCTTTCTCTAGATCGCTCATCAGCTCACAGAGAGCTTAGTTTTTAGTATTTTATAGCGCGCATTCTAACTAGTTATAAATAGCTCGGCCCAAAGGTTGTGTTACTATTGTGTTTCTCCGTTCGGCCCCATCAATTTACTACAAATGAACTGACTAGAGGGGCCGAGTTCTATTGAGTGATAGTTGCCTACCCAATAATCAGCCCGTCGATTGACTACAAACGAACTATCTCAGGGGGGGCCGAGCTTTCTCACCATTAACCACTTGGCCTATTCATCGATTTACTACAGATGGATTAACTAACGAGGTCGCGCGTTATCACCATTTGTTTGCTCGGTCCCAGCCATCCATCAAATATGGATGGACTAACGAACAATTTAATATAGATGGACTAACAAAAGGGCCGAGCGAGCGTATCACTGTTAGTTCGCTCGGCCCCAGGCTGCTACCAAATCAACGAAGGGGCCGAGCTTTCTCACCATTATCCGCTCTGCCCATCCATTCACTACAAACGAACTAAAGGGCCGAGCGTTACTGCCACTTGCCTCTCGGCTCGGCCCCACTGATGCTTGCATAGGTTACAAACATTTTCATTCTGTAGCAACGGCTATGTCTATGCTGGCTACAGCAAATTCAGGTCACAAACCAATTGGCAACGGCTCGGCTACGCCTATACTATAGCAGATTCAGGTCACGAACCAATTGGCAACAGCTACTGATAATATAGCATATGTTACAAACATATTGGCTCAGGCTAGGGAAGCTATAGGAAGGAGCTGGCATAGAAAAGGAAGCTATGGCTATAAGCTATGAATTGAATAAAGCTATGGCTAGTATAAGCTATAGCTTTAATAAAGCTATGTCGAGTATAAAAAAAAAAAAGGCTATTTCATTTTTGAGCTAGCTAAAGTGTGGGTCACAAACGAGTTGGCGACTGACTATTTGCCTCAACAAATGCCAGCGGCGGGGCTAATGTTGATTGCAGGTGTAGCTTAAGCTAACGCTTAAACTACATCTAGAGGAGGGTTGTATTACAGTAGCTTTAGCTATGCCGAAGCGTATATATGTAGGATAACCCTTAGTTGCTTTAGCCTTAGCTAAAGGAGGCTAAATATTAAACCCTCCGTCCGTATAACTGTAGCTTTGCCTTCGGCAAATGCTACACTAACTCTAAGGTTGTTCGGATGACAGATGTTTTTCTCACCCGCCAGTTGCTTTAGCTAGGGCTAAAGCAACTAATATATAACCCCCTATATTTTGTGTAGCTTAAGCCTATGGGCTTAAGCTACACTAACTCTAACGTTGTTTGGATGACATATGTTTCCTTTGTCAAAGGGTTTCATTGCTTAAACTCATACTTTGATTAAACTGGCGAATTGGCTTTTGTGTGAAAGTAAAGTTGCCAGACAAGGTGGCAAGTAAAAAAAATTAAAGCCAAGTTGCAAGTCGAAGACGATAAAGTTAAGCCAAGTTGCCGATTTAAGCCTAGTAGCAAGAGCAAGTCGAAGACGATCAAGTTAAGCCAAGTGGCTGATTTGAGTCAAGTAGCAAGTTAAGCCAATCCAACCTGATTCGTTTTCATTTCATGCCCTGCCTACTAAGTGCCTTCTTCCCGTAATATTTACCAATCCACATTCACTTCACTCTACATGCTGGACTTACCACTTCCTAGGGCGTCCCGTCTTCTTTTTACTCATTGGAAAGTAAGTACTTTTGTTTTTCTTTTACAGGCCAATACTGCTGCTTACTTATCGGAAAGTACTTTTGCTTTACCAGCAAGTACGGCTGCTTGCCTCTACTATCATACTCATAAAATACGCCGGCTTTCTTTCCATGAGAGATTACTTCGGCGGCACCTTCGGTGTTCCTTACACTCTTTGTGGGTAAACGTATTTCCATCCCCCCCCTCCAATGGAGCCACGAACTTGCTACCATGAAGCAATGTTCATTCTTCCTTACACATGTTGTATATTGTATTACCAAGGCGGGACGCCTCTATTCTATAAGGGAGTATAGCTTGCTAGTAAACTCCTCCACTACCTCCACCCTGCTATCAAAGGCTGCTTGGTTATCCTTATAGTCGGGGTAGTAAAGTAATTGCGCGGTAGGCGGCGGCATACTCAATGCAATCGCTGTACGCTTCGTTATTATAGTTTAGCGTTCTCCCAACGTAGATGCAGCCCGCTCATGGAAACCAGGAAAGTTGTTGGTCTAAAGACGTAAAGTCCGGCGGCGGAGCCAAAGTGAGAGGTTGGTCTGTGTTGGAGCGTGATAAGCCCCTCAAATATTTCAAATGCGGCTGGAGGCCGCCTAGAGCAAACGCGTTTTATCTTTCCTTCTCTCAAATCGTGCCACACGTTGATGTTTTTTCTGTTGTCGATTCGAGTAGAAAACTATTGCTGCAAAAAGGTCTGAAGACGCTCTTTATCCTCCAGGCTGAGGCAGTTCCTAGTTTCGAGGATTTCGAATAATTCCGCGATACGCTGGCTGTTGCTTTCAGCCATTCTTCCCTGGACGGCCTCTTCCTCAGCATCAACCCCCCCCCCACCCCTGCTGCATTGGTAAAGCGGGCGGGTGCATGATGAAAGAAGAAGCGTGGCCTCCTCCTAAAGGATGATAGTTTAACTCGGCGCGGTAACTGAAAAGCAGAAGTTCCTCGTCTGTTCATTCTGAGCACAATCACTCCTGTTTGCAGGGGTTCGTGCACACAGACAGATTTACGTGCAATAATCCCAGAAGCTTTAACTTATACACGTCTCCGTTCTACAGTGCTTAAAGCACCATCAATAGGTACTCCCAACGCATTAACTACACGACCTGACATGGCCTTTCCTACTGGAACATCCACCATAGATCCAGTGCGCTTGACAATATTTCCTCCTTTAATGGGAGTATTACTAGCAAATATCGCAATTCCTACATTTTAAAATTTTTCGGAGTCAAAGCCATTCGGCTCATTTTTCGCCAACAAAGATCTTCGAACCTTTCACACCGCTGCTGGCAAATTATTCAACCAGTTCCCCAGCTAAATTTGAGTTCCATCCAGAAACACGTGCCATTCCATCTTCCACTGAGACCACTCGACCGATCTCATCCACTGGCAATTTGGTGTGAAAGTTGGTAATTCTTCGTTCTAATAAAGTAGATAGTTCTGCGATTTCTGCCAATTCGTGCGTGCATAAAATTGTTCGTAAAAAAAAATTTCTTTCTCTCATGGCGTAAAAATAATTATTACGGAAAGGTTAGACGCCGCCGAACTTAAAACTAGAGATTGGGCAACCTATGCAAAAATACTTTCTTTCTTCAGTATTTCCCTGAAATGAAATCTCGCGAAAATCTAGGGATAACCTCGTGGTGGGGCGGGGCTCCGCCCCTTCAATGGACTAGGTACAGGGGGGCGTTAAAAAGGCCAATGCTTTCTCTGATAGCTGGAAGTTCTTCAAAGGTATGAAAAGCTGGAGGGCTTTGTACCATCCATTCAAGCGTGGTTGAATTCTGTTCAACAGCCCAAGGACTTGGAGCACACTTGTTTTCACTGGTTGGAAGAAGAAGAACCGCGACGGAGAAACGAAAAATACCTACTACAGAAGGAAGCATTGGCAGCCGAAACTACTAAGTAAAGTAAAGGCATTCCATCCAGCGTAAGCATCCGGATGGATGATCTGGAATGCAACGTGGCATATCTGCACCTATATGCATACGGAAACTAGAATCACAAATTATCGTTTAATTTTTATGAGTGTTTCGATAAAGTAACGGATCAGAAAGAGATCCATAGAAATTGTCACCATTGTAATCAATAAAGAAGGAAGAGAAGCCTTTTAGTATAATCGTTTGTCTCAAGATAAGCTTCTATTGATGATGGGTAATTTATACTTAGACGTTAGGGCATAGACTTTGTTTATACTCCTCAGGGACACGACTAGAAATGGACCCCCGGGTGCCTGGGTGGATGGGAAGCAACGGGGCGGCGGAGAATCATCATGGTCGGCATAATAGCGCTTTCTGGTCTGGATTTTTTCCCAGGCTTGGCAGAAAGAAAAAGCCAACCATCCAATCCATACTGGCAGATTATGCCATTGGGGTAACATTTACCCGCAAAATTTCCCTGAAAACGCAAAGCGTTTTCACCTTTTCGACTCTGGAAAGCGAAGGTTTTTCATCTCTTCGAGCTTTTCTTCAATTTAATACTTACAAACAGAGACTCAGTGCCATTTGATGACTAACTAAAAACAAGGGAGAAGGATAGAGAAAGAAAGGAGTAGGAGAAAATAAAGTAATGGCTAGTAGTAACGATTTTTCACGATCCATTGGTTTATATAAAATCCATGTTTTAGGTGTATCAAAATACATTATTTTCACCAAGCGTATGTAATAAAAACAACTGATAACGCTAGTAACTACTCCTACTAAGGCCAGTAAGTAAGCCCCACAGCCTAAAGCGGCGAAAAACAAATAGAATTTGCTACGAAAGCCGGCTAACGGGGGTATTCCTGCGTATGAAAACATAGTAATAGACAAGGTAATAGCTAAAGTAGGATTAGTTTTGGCTAAAGCGCCTAAATCCGCTAGATATTTGAAACGGGTTTTACGCAAAGCTAAAACTGTGGCAAATGCATTGATGGTCATTAATACATAAATAAAGATTCCAATTAGTAGTGATTGAATCCCTTCTATGGTTCCACACGAAAAACCAATACAAAGATAACCTACATGTCCAATAGAACTATAAGCTGAAAGTCTTTTGACTTTGTTTTGGGCCATGGCGGCCAGTGCTCCTAAGATCATAGAAGCAATGCTGCAAAGAAAGAATAGTGGTTGCCATGTTGGAGTAGGGTGGGCAAAAGAAGAGGCCTTCCTCCAAACCGTACTTGCGCGTTTCCCCGCATACGGCTCTCCGCGACGTTCACTAGTTCATAGAATGTTTAAAGGAAGAATGGTGAGCTGTCGCCCTTCTACTCCCTTCCCTCATTGCGGAACTGCCCAGGTACCCTTACGGAGCTGATTTCCGTCCGTCCCACTGAGTCATTCGTCCTGGGGAAGTAACGTCGCTTGACCCCTTCGCGGTTCAATGCTACTACGGGACATCCGTTTCCGTAGCTGTCGCCAGCCTTAGGTCATCCCACGTTTCCGTAGTTGTGTATCAGAACAAAGTTCGTTAGGACTAAAAGTAGTTTACCACTATAAGTGGTGGCTGACCAACAGAATGATCCCACGTCTTTGACTAACCCCTATGATCTCAGGTGCGTGACTATTGGTAGGCTGCTTTTTCTACTGGCATTATTTGGTCGACCAGACCGAGTTAACTACCTTCGGTTCACTTAAAAACCTAGTCCATGGAACAATATAGCTCGGGGAGCATCCTGGCTTGAGTGGTTTCACCTGTGCTTTCCTTTTCCAGCATGCTTATATTCCTTTTGGGTTCCCCTTTTTTCCGGGTGAGTTGGATGCTTTACATGCCGCCTGACATATGCATGGTACTTATCGTACGGGCACCTTCTACGTGGACGCGGCACACTCATAGAAAGTATAAATAAAAACACGTAACATATTGGCCAGAATAGCAATTTTAGGTGCAATAGAGAAGAATGCTGTAACCATAGTGGGTGAACCCTCGTAAACATCAGGTGCCCACATATGAAAAGGAACTGCAGTGATCTTAAATAAGAAACCTACAGCTATAAATAAGATCCCCAGAAAAATACCACTAGAATGAGCACCGAACAAAGTGATTTCATATCCAGTGAGAATTTTAGCTAATTCCTCAGAGTTGGTAATTCCAGTAAACCCATAAATCATAGAACAACCAAACAATAATATTCCGGAGGAGAATGCACCTAGAATGAAATATTTTAAGCCGGCTTCTGTGGAGAATTCAGAGTCTCTTTTTGACGCTGCGATCACATAAAAACATAAACTTTGAAGCTCAATAGCTAAATACATGGCAATTAAATCATAAGCCGGGATCATAAAAAGCATACTGCCGGTAGAAAGTAAAATTAATACAATAGTTTCAAAAGCATTCAAACTCTCTTGTTTGAAATGATCCAAACACATAGCAATAGTACTAGCTGTACGTAATAATAAAAAAATTTGGCAAAAATATGTAAAATTGTCTTTTATTAAAGTATTATAGAATAGATTGGCAACAGTTGGAGGTGCGCCAGCGGCAACCAATAGGATGGTTATTAGATACCGATAGGGTTCTTCTTCCCCCCCCCGGTCAGAACCACACGTGCAAGTTTTCCTGCATGTGGCTCGTCCATGATAATTTATTCAGATTTACGGGAACTACCGGGCTTAAACCGTAGGATGTGGTGTGTCCCGCACGAACGATCCTTTTTTTGAACACTGATTTGTGTCCGGAGGGAGTAGTATGAGGCATATGCCATATTTCAGCCCTGATTCAGGGTGTATTAACTACGTATAGACTTATTAAAGTTCGCTTTGCAATTACCAACCGTTGCACTTCGTCCTTTATTATGTGGGGCAGGCAGAGCCACCTTTTTTGCTTTAGAAAGAAGGGTTGGACACGTAGAAAGTGTCGTTGGCATGAGGAACTCCATTCGGCATTCAGTGAGCTCGGGGCGGTAATTATGCGCTGTGTTGCTTTACCAAGAGCATTACATTCACCACTTTAGGACCTACTATAAAAAGGCTCGCTCCTCCAACGGCCCGTCCACATAGGAGTAAGTCGCAATGCATCTTGCTCCGCGAGTCAAGCGTTTCCATCCACTTGGAGGCTAGAGCGCCTATTATGGCATGTCCAGGGCTTATGCCTAGGAAAATCTCCTAGAGGATTCCCAGGTGAGCAGCTTTACTCGTAAGCCGCCCTTGGGCACCACATCACAAGAGTAACCTACTACCGCTGTACAGGTGAGGAAGTTGGCTGTTTGGCAAGTTCCAGATAGCATATATTCCCCATAACTCATGGGGTAGATCTCTCTCATGCCTATCCCGTTTGCTGAAGTCCTATTGCCAGTTCCTTGGCTACAATAAATAAATAAATAGTAGCCAGCCTTTGGGTTAACTTGAGTTGTCTCACATGAGACTCGATCGGGCAATAATAATAACCCAGTCTGTCAACCTCTATTGGCATTCTCCTAATTTGCTCTATCTCATTCCGATGTCCCTTTTACATACGACGCGGCGCAGCACACCCGTCGGGAAGGCTTCCGCGTGTTTCCAGAATATTGCATTATCACATACTGCCCTTTCCTCTGAGCTCTTCACGCGTTGGGGCATCGTCGTATGCTCGACTCAGTTTGTCCGGTGTAATGGTCGGAGTACATTATGGCAGGATCTGTCATCCGTACTTTCTTCGGCCAAAGCCTCGGTCTCCAAGGACTGGGCTATGCCCCACTTCTCTGGAAGTCGATCCCTATAGAAGAGTCCATTTGGATGATCCCTAGTTTGCACGTTTGGTCGTTGACTTGCCGTTTGGGACCGTTTTTTTTTTCGTAACCCTTGTTCCTTACAGTTACTTCCGGAGGGTTGGTCGCACATGAATAGCGTTCGGACTCATGTGCCTTCCGGCACACCTCCCGGTGTTACCTTGCTCTTGTTGCGTACGATTAGCCTTGCGGCAAAACGCGAATAGTACCCATGCTTTGGTTCCCTGCGGTTTGCTGACTTCGCATTAGGTTAGGGAGTCCATCCGAGCGATTGCTTTCAACCTTCGCATTCCAAAACGCACCCTTCTAGGCGCACAACACTAAGTAAACCAAGCCAACCCACATTACGTACTAACGGTGGATAATCATATTTTTGAGAGGTACTAAATACAACTCCATAAATTAGCAAAATTAGGGTTGCGTTGATAAGAAAGATCTCCGGAAAAAGCGCTAAAAAATCATGCTCAAACATCTCTTCGA